CCTAGCGGAGCGGGCGTACAACTTCGTTAAATTAATTCTATTTTGGGGTGATTTCCAAAGTTGAGGGAGTTTGCCAGCAGCTTCCGAAGGATCGAGCCCATCATTTTTCTGTCAACGGGGCGGGTGAAAACAAAAAAGGGGTACACAGAAATGAACTAGATTTCCAGCCAAATCCCAATGAACTGCCAATTTCGTTGGAATCTACCCATAATAAGGAAGTATAAATATATATATATGTAGCTGAATAGATATAAAATTAATGAAGGATCTACCAAATCCCGCGACTTGCCTCTGTTTTATTCGCACGCCATTGGCCAAATAACTACTGAAAATTGCGGTACGCTAAGAGCTAATTGCCAATGCAACTACTAATGCAGGGAAATTTTTGCGTTCCCGCGCGCTCGCAGGACGCTGCAAAAAACAATTACGACGCCGCTAAATAACTTGCGGTAACTAAATTGTTTTCCGAACGAATCACACTCCTTCGTATACGTCGGGAGTCCATTGATGGAACGGAACAAGAGAGGGTTTGGACGCCGTTCCAGCTGTGGTAAACGCAATAGAGGTACAAATTGCAACGAGATACTGACTTAGCGGGAGTCCATCTGCTGTCTTATCAAGCTGAAGCTGTCCGCCGGAAATTCCATACAGCAAGGAAAAACCATATAGCAGAAAAGACGAGCTCGCTCCACCCATCAGTGAAAATTTCGTAGTTGCTTCATTCGATCTTATATCCTTTTTGGTATGTCCAGACAAGAAGCAAGAAGATAGGCTTGATAATTCCAACGCCGCATAAAGGGTGACCAAATCATTTGCCCAGCATAGAACCATTCCACCTGAACCTGCAGTTAATACGAAAAACGAAAATTCTGCCGAAACCGTTTTTGAACATCGTATGTAATCAACTGACAACAGAACAGATAATAGTGAACAAATCAGCAGAAAAAGTCTAAATATATAACTAAAGTTGCTGATCGGATTCGGATAATTTTCAAAAGCGATGGGAACGGAGTGGATCCCCCATTGGCATAGTGAAGCAATCACGCTAATTGACATAGATATTAGTGAAATCCTGTGAAGCAAAATTGTATTTCTCCCCCTGTTTGATAAATCGATCACAATAACTGTAACTAAACTAATAATCGAAACACGTTCTGGCAAAATTGACAGGTTACCAAGTAGAAATAGGAAATCGGGGAAAGAAAAATTGATGTAATTCGTAATAAAAATCAGGATAATATTTGAGAGTGGGTAACCTTCTGCCACACCGATTTCGAAAAGAAATTAACAAGTTAAGTACTTACATATCTACGTGACTGTATAAGTTGCAACAGCGAGATATTCCTATTTCACTTTTCATCAAATCGATTCAGTAGCAATTTTTACTGAATTGAGTTGATAAAAAAGAAGCAAACCTCAAACAGATTTATTAGACTTGCACCTTTGATGCAAAAATTGTTAATGAAACAGATCGAATTAGGCTTAAATGCCAAACTCTTTGATTTATTTCGGAGGAGCTTAGCTTGTTACACATAGGGACCATCTTCGGTAATTCTAGGTCAAACCTACGTCGTAGAAGACGTATCGTACTCTTATGCCTACCCGCCGACGTACTATCGCATGGAAGTCGTGGTATATATCTCAATCTACGCAATCCATCTCGATTTATTGAAGCACTGTGATACGAAGAAAAAATATTCCAAATTTTTATGAACCTGTTCAAAATATCATCATCTGTCAATACAGCCCAGGCTAATTTACTAACTGGACGTCCGGTACTATCGCAGAACTTCTCCCTTTCCAGAAGTTTAATTAGTGGTGAAATTGGAATCCTGGGATGAATTTTTTCTCCACCCCAGATACTGCTGCAGTAACCCACTGCGGTTTCAATCTGGACGTCTTTTGAGACTGATTGAATGGTTGAGATATAACCCAGGAATGAAACACAGCTGGCGGGTAACAAATTGATACGTATCTGGGTAAATTGAATTGGATGATGAAGGTGAGATCTAAGAAATATCAAAAGGTAATAAATCCATTTTTTTGCAAAATGTTGGGTTCCGTGAAAAGCTATGAGAGATTTGTTTTTATATCTTCCAAAATGGATGCACAAACTTCGGGTGAGGTGGCGGTCGATGCTTATTGCGTCTGATTGAGAGTCTGATTGAGAATTATATTCAGAAACACGTATTTTCTTCCTAGTCATGTTATTCCGATCAGGAAATACAAAATATCTTAATTGTGACTTATGCATTCGTGTCCATAAAACTACCAATATCGAATCGATTTCGTAGTTGTAAAAATTTTGGAGTAGCATGTCAATACTTCTCCGTTCTTTTTGTTTCCAAGACCGAAACTTAATAAATTTTCCACACAAAGTTTTGTACGTGTAAAAAACTATCCTTAGTAGATGTAGAAATGGAACATCTCTAATTCGTCGACGAAACAAACGAACTGAAGTTTCTAGATGAAGATTCCGTGACATCTCTATCTCTAAAACGTGGCTAGATTTTGGTAATCTGTCTTCCGGAAATAAAAATATTGAATGAATAGACTGTGAAATTTTTGAATTGTTATTTGTTTCAGCAGCCAATGGACACAGAAGGGGTATCCCTATAATTAGACATATTGTTTGTAGAAGTGTGTGGAGATATAAATCTATGTCAAGTCGACTGCTTCATTTTAAAACAAATTCTGAATAGAAAATCTCTGAATACTCTTGGTAACGCACACTATCAGTTGAACGCTTTGTTGCTGCTGCGCTACACGCCCCAGAAACTAAATCCATATCTCGTCTATCTAAACAATGCTTACAAGGCTTACAAGCGACTGAATAAAAATTGTCTCTAAGTAGGAAAAAAAGTAGATATGGAAAACATTCTCGATTAATGCTAAGCCCTTCACTTCTCCGTAATACATCAATTTTGGGAAAGTATCCAGAAGTTGTCTTCATCACAGCAACTCCCAAGCATTACTATATTTCATAATGAATTTCTTCCAAAAGATTCAATGTATTGTATCAATAGCTATATTTTCATTATATGAGTAGGATGAAGGTGAAGCTACAGTTGTTTAATCATTGTACTCAGAAACACTGAATCACCTGTTTTACCGGACAACGTGAAACCCGAAGGTAGTAAATACTTACTAATATAGTAAATACTTACTAATATAGTAAATACTTACTAATATAGTAAATACTTACTAATATAGTAAATACTTACTAATATAGTTTTTGCCAAAGAAGCATTGACCCAAATGAAATATTTTTCGACTTGATCCTCGGTAAAGCGCCCAGTTGCAACCATCTCTACGGAAAAGTCGTGGGGAATTATGCCAAATTTATGATGTGAAATCGGCGGTCAACCCCTCACTCAGAATTGAGTTGGGAGGAAGAATTTGCCCCGGTAGTAATCATGTCATTGGCTTGAACTACCTGCGTCTCCCCTTTCTCTCCCAACTTTCCATCAAACCCATGAAGATATGTCCGACATCACTTCTTTCGAAGGAGGTTTTGATGGAAAACCAGTAGTCCCTCCGAAATATTCTACTTCTTAAGGGAATGCCAAATACGGCATAGATGTAGAGTATAAGTAGGAGGGAGGGATAATACAAAAGCGCCTGAAAAGAGCTATAAGCTGGACCCATTAGATTCTCCTAAAATTTGATTTTTAATTATTTGATTTCTAATTAGAGGCTGATTCCGACTTGTTCAGGCACCTTGGCCCGTTTCGAAATGTCACGAACAGTTTCTGTTGATTGCGCCCCATCTCTAAGGAGAGTAGCAATGGCAAAGAGATCCAATTGGGTTTGCTCCTTGCGGGGGTTGTAGAAACCAACCTCCTTAATGGCTTCCCCTTCTCGCCGAGATTGGGTATCAATTGCAATTATTCGGTAGGTAACCTATTAGGATAGGTGGGTGGTGCACGCAGCCAGGCGGAACCCCCTCCCCCCGCAAAACCGTATATGAAACGTTGAATTCGTGCGGCTTAGGGCGCAACTTCAATTGAATAGGTAACTGTTCTACCCAATTGCAGAGAGATACTTCTAACTCATATGTGTACGACGCGGATATTCTACCACTTATCGAGTTATCTCCTCACGAATTATCCTCCTGTAAGAAACATTACTATAAGGTGAATAAGAAGCAAGGTGAATAAGAAGCTTATCCCCCCTTTTTTTTTCCCATTTACCTACTAATAAGTAATAAGTTCAACTGGATATCGAAAATCCCCTCGTTCGTAGATCGATTTTGACAATCCTTAGGTTTAGGCATAACCCCGAGGGTTTTCCAAATTGAGAGTCGGTAGCAACAGAACCCACCCTCATCGACCCCCAAAAAAATTTGTCGAGTAAGTTTTTTTTCTACACCCGTTACAGGCCGTAGACAAAATGAAACTCAATCAAGATAAAGTGGTTGGGTCGTGTCTGACCCCGGTAATACTAACCCAACTCCACTGGAATTCAGTTTTCAATCCCCGGTAATAGCATACGAGGTAAGGGACTAACGAAGCTTCACCGCGCTATTTCATGGAAATAACCATAGATGTAATTTCTCCTCTCCAAAAATATAAGTCGAGTCAACGAGTCAAATAGATAGATATTCTTCAAGTTTCATTGGGTGATGAGTTTAACAAATGTCGAAGCGAGAACGCCCCACCCTTTGAGTAGAACTGGCGGATACTAGACTCCACGAAAACGATCTCGATGTCCGAGTCACACGTTGCTTCTTACCATGTCGCTTCAAGCGAGGTTTTACCGTAATATCTAAAAACCGAGAATTAATTTATTGCTAAGTACTTACCGCTCCGGCATCTTCGATTGATATTTCCGGCACGAACTATCTGACGCGTTCCCAAAATGAAGTTAAATGGACTAGAACTTATGTCGAATGATTACCTGTACAGTTTATCGAGTTAGGGGCTTGATTTTTCTTTAGCCACATACATCACATCAATTGTAATTTTTGAAATATTGTTTTGCTTCGCGAACACTTCGGTGTTTCTCCTGGTCTTCCCCCTTGCGAAACCGGGAATTCTATTTGGTTCCGACTCAGCTTCGGGAGTCCAGTTAATCTCCCTTCTATCTGTTGATAGGGACTTGGTGCTTACTCCTTTAGTATCATGCCCCCCGAAAACATCTAGCGGATGATCTTCCATACCCAGATTAAATGAGTTATAGATTAGATCGGCTATTTGATTGGTTCCTTCGTAACCCAGAAAGGGTCGATATCCCAGAGGAAAATTCTGGATATGAACTGGTGAAGAAATGACCCCGCACGGAATGTCAATACGTTTGCCAATGTGACGCTCCATCTGAGTTCCAAATATAGCGGAGGGTTCAATACGGGCTGTCGTATCTCCAACCTCGGTATGATCTTCCGTAACTGTTACTTCATCACATAAACCCCGAACTTGCTCATTAAACCGTTCTGCATCATGCTTGCAATACGTGCCTGAGCAACTGACACGAATTCCCATTTCTTTAGCAAGTATTTTAGTAATTGAGGCTGCGTGGGTTGCATCGCCAAAGATTGCTGCTTCCTTTCCAGCCGAATTTTGACAGTCAATAGATTTTGAAAACCAAGCCGCTTGAGAAACAAATTTAGTTTGATTGCCGACATATAATTTGTAGTTAATTCTTTTTCCTGACAGTGCGGAAGCCCACACATTCACAAGCTTCCCGATCTGCGTGATGAAGTCGGCTGTGTTTGAAATCCCCATGGGAGTTATAGATATGTAAGGCATTCCATACTCTTTTTCCAAAAAAGTTGCTGTCACCAAACCTACTTCGCGATAGGGAACTGTGTTAAACCAAGCTCTTGGCAAATCCTTCAAATATTTAAGAGACCCTCCCTCCGGGATTACTTGATTGACTGCGATTCCCGATTCTCCAGGTAGACGTTTCAATTCACGGCAGTCATGTTGGTTATGGAAGCCTGGGGTAAAGATACCTATAATATTTGCTGAAGGTGCGTTTGTCACGGATCGATCCAAGGTACTTCGTTTACGAGCCCTATCCAAATAAAATCGAGTTATTTGTTCCAAGGTTCTATCCGCCGCTTGAAGCTCATTGACTCAGTGATAATTAACATCCGCGGGAATTACATCAGACTCGGAAGACAAAGAAGCTCGATCCACAAAATTTTGCAGATCCTCCTGTAAAATACTAGAGGTACACGTAGGTGTTAAAACGATTAAGTCGGGATGTTATTCCTCATCTTTTCGGCTTATGTTATTTATAACCTTTTCCTGAGACCCACGTGCCAATACATGGCGGTCCACTACACTAGCAGTTACTGGGGTAAAATCCCTTTCCCTTTCCGACGTAGAACGCATTACATTGAAATAGTCATCTCCCAAAGGGGCATGCATTATGGCATGTACATTCCTGAAGGAACTGGCTACCCGTAGGGTACCTATGTGGGCGGGTCCAGCATACATCCAATAAGCTAATTTCATAATTTGATTTTGGTATCATTTTGTTGCTTCGCATCGAAAAGGGATCTATTGCTATATGCGGCTTATCGTCATAATATAAACTGGAAGATCCATCGGGAGGGAGCTATTATATCGAGTATACCGAGAGAGGGGGTAGATGGAGAATCGAAGCTGGAAATAAGTAAGATTTATGGCTTCTTCAATTTCTAATATATGAGGATGCAATATATTTTTTTTTTTAAGGAAAAAAAATCTGGGACGGAAGGATTCGAACCTCCGAGTGACGGGACCAAAACCCGCTGCCTTACCGCTTGGCCACGCCCCACAAATGATTGGTATCATGACTATCCCACACCTGGGGTTTACTGTCAACCGGCTTTCTTAATTATTTGCTCACTTAGAAGGGAACAACGGCGAGAGGGGGTTGGGGTAGTTTGGAACTGCTGGTACTTCAGGAAACTAACTGGAGAAGAATACTTAAGTAGAAACCCATTCAGATATCATTTTGGTCCGGTAACCAGTAATGTTTGGTGAATCCAAATTGCTTGAATGGGAGAACATATAATAATACATATCTGACGGGTCAACCAATTGAAAGGTGACGTGTAACCATGTCAGAGGGAAATTAATTGTTACATTACTGGAGAGTAAAGATGGTAGTTTCGTATGACATCTATCTAGAAAATTATATTCACCTCAATGATGCCTCCTTTGCCAAATTACCCGAAGCTTATGCAATATTTGACCCAATTGTGGATGTAATGCCTGTAATACCGGTGTTCTTTCTTCTTCTGGCCTTCGTTTGGCAAGCCGCAGTTAGTTTTCGATAATAAGTACTAGGATAATAAGTACTGGGGGGTTGCTCAATTATAGAACGCCCCGCTCCTTACGAGGTAGCGAAGAAGAAGTTGTCAAACGGAAAGTTGTCAAACAGTTGGGGTCGGAAAAAAAAAAGGGGGGGGGGGGGGAGCTGCAATTCAGGCCGAAAACTAATTTTGGCAAATCGCAACTATCTTATCTGGCATCCGCGGTCAGAGATATCGGTACCGACGTATTCACTTTCATATTGAAAACGGGGATTGGATGCCCGTGGCTTACTGGAGATTGACAAACATCAATTTCTTAATTGAGTCGGAGATTTATGCAATTTCCATTTTCACCGATTGAAGTGGCGATAAAAAAGAAACAGAATATTGGATGGAATAAATGTAATTCATTTGGTGAGATAACGTCTCACGAAAGCCGGGCCGGGTTTTCTCTGCCAACTCGGGGAAGAAGTCATATCTGTATGTCCAAACAAATATAAATGATAGATATAAATGGATGTTCCAAACGAGACAAAGTTGTTCTACCTTATTTTATCCCTAGTTCTAAAAAATATGGAGATGTTATCACGCTTACCCTCAAACTATTTGTCTACGCAATAGTGATATTCTTCGTCTCTCTCTTCGTTTTCGGATTTTTATCGAATGATCCCGGACGAAACCCCGGACGTAGGGATTAGATAGAAGTCAATGCTTCAGTTACTTTCACTTCGTCGAGATACGTTTCCGAATCCACCAGTTTAATCAATTTCCCAAGAAGGGAGAGAGAGGGATTCGAACCCTCGGTACATATGATTTGTACAGCGGATTAGCAATCCGACGCTTTAGACCCCTCGGCCATCTCTCCAGGCAGCTAGGGATTTATTTTTCCCCAATTTTAACACGAAGTTGGGTTGTAAGTCTATACCTACAATTTACATCTACAGTACAGTTCGTGGAAGGGATGGTCTTGCCCGCGTATTAATTGATGAAGTCAAATTCCGGATTACTTATGAGTAGAAGTAATTTTCTCCTTGTTTTTTCCCGGCCCCCCCCCCTTTCTATTATATGACATAAGAAAAATAAAACATAAGAAAAATAAATTCGTAACCAAATCTCTTGGGTACAAATCAAAGATCTCGCCTAAAATGGATTCCATGTTTTTTTAGCCTATACAAAATTGGCGAATTCGCTTCTGCAAACTAAACCAAATTGATTGCCAGTACAGTGCAATGCCCAATCTCGCAGTTGAAGTGCTTGTTATGAGGACGTAGCAAAATAATTTCACTTCATGAATTTGATGCCATCCGCTTCTCCCACCTCCCCATTTTTATGTATAAGTGAAAAAAAAAAATTAAATAAATATATTTATTTAATTTTTTTTTTACGAAATTTATTGATATCGAGATAGATTTATGAAAAACGATACAAGGAGGGATAATGAGTCTAGAAATAATTGTGCAACTTGCTATTTTGGCATTGGTGGTTGCATCAGGACCCTTAGTAATTGCACTATTGGCAGCTCGAAAGGGTAATTTGTGACGTGGGCGGCACAGCCATTAAATGAATATCAATTTCGTGTATATATACATATACGGAGACGGGGAGTGGGTGGGGTAGGGGGGGGGGGGCTCCTCCTATAACCAAACGTAAGCACGTTTGGAATGCCTCACCGATGTACAGGTAGCTCGTATAATACAAGTGTACCGTCGCGGGTATAGTTTAGTGGTAAAAGTGCGATTCGTTTCATATTGATTTCAATAGTTAAGGGATCTTTCAAACTGAATCTCAACTAAATCAAGAAGCTTTATTTTTATAGAAGTACATCTATTTCTCCTTACCAGTTTTTGGTATGGAAGAAGAATGCGCCATCCCTGTTACTCCCGTACTTCGGAAGTCGTACCGGTTAGTGACGAAGCAGGATTATTTGGGTATGCAAAAAACTTGGGACGATTCCAGAGAAGAAAAAGAGAAAGAATCTATGGGTAGACATCTAAAATATTTGTTTCATCGTCACTGAACCTTGGAAAAAAGATCCAAGCTTGAAAGTTATAAATAGATTGATCCTGGTTTGTCGGGATTGTCGTGCACTTTTTTGATTAAGCGCTAACAATTGCTTTCGAGACTCGGTGAGAAATATTTCCCTAAGGATTTTTGGGAATAGGAATAGAGAACGAAGTAAGTAGAAGAAAAAGGAAAGCAATTGATAAAACTAATTTTTCTTCTTAAGGGATCATCTAGGAAGTATATCCGTGCTATGCGACCAAAACGTAAGCGAGACTGACATAGATTTTATGGATGCCATTTACTCAAAGTGGGGCAGTTCCCTCCTCCTCGAGCGGTGGGAAAATGGGAAGAAAGAAAAAGAAGCTCCCAAATATCCCGATACCATATAGGGAAAGCTTCGATCCCCACGGAAGTAAATTTGATATATGCTTCCTTGAATTGAGGCAAAAGAGACAACCCGCCCGTCTTCTGGTTGTTTCACCTAACTAGGTTGGTATATGTAGATGAAATCTCACCCAGTTTTGCACCATTTATCCTCCCTCTCCATAAAGGAGCCGAATGGGCGGAAACTACCACGTTCGGTTCTGGATTAGCGACGTCATAACCATCTGTTGTCGTCGACTATAACCTTTAGCCTTCCAAGCTACTGATGCGGGTTCGATTCCCGCTACCCGCTGATGATACTAAGAATCCCGGAGCCCTAGTCGAATTAACCCCCTCACCCGTGGATTGCGTCGTGAACAAACTGAAGCTTTAGTTTGTTCACGATTTAGGAGCTAATCCGTCGCCGTATCCATCACCAACCAAGAAGGGAAAGGAACAAATGCCCATCGTCTAATGGATAGGACAGAGGTCTTCTAAACCTTAAGTATAGGTTCAAATCCTATTGGGCGTAATTCCGTGTTTGAGGTGATTATGTCGGTGTGGATGAGGTGAAGTGGAAGTGATCGGATGAAGCCCGGGAGTTATTCCCCGGGTGCAATCTGCAACCCTATTACTCACTTCTCTTGCAATAGAAAAATTTCTGTTGACTCCTTAATTGCTTCTTTCAAAAGTGTTTCCGCCTGTTCTGTAGACACTTTCGTGGAACGAGTAATTTCACCAAATTGAGGTTTATTGGTTATTACGTACTCGCGTAGCTGAACCAAGAATCGTTTAACTTGTTCAACTTCTGGTACATCCAAATATCCGTTGACTCCGGTGTAAGTGGTGGCCACCTGCTCCTCTACCGATAATGGGGCTGATTGAGACTGTTTAAGCAGCTCACGCAATCGCTGACCCCTAGCTAACTGATTTTGAGTAGTCTTATCAAGATCAGAAGCGAATTGCGCGAAAGCCTCCAATTCTGCGAATTGTGCCAATTCCAATTTCAATTTGCCGGCCACCTGTTTCATAGCTTTTATTTGAGCTGCGGAGCCTACTCTAGATACAGAAATCCCCACATTTATTGCCGGTCGAATCCCAGCGTTAAATAGATCTGCTGATGAAAAGATTTAGCCATCGGTGATAGAAATAACATTGGTAGGGATGTAAGCTGAGACATCCCCCGCTTGCGTCTCAACGATAGGTGAAGCCGTCATGCTACCTTCCCCTAATTGGATACTTAACTTAGCTGCTCTCTCTAAAAGACGGGAGTGTGGGTAAAAAACATCTCCCGGATATGCTTCTCGCCCAGGTGGTCTCCTTAGTAGCAAAGACATTTGTCGGTAAGCTTGGGCTTGTTTGGAAAGATCGTCATAAATAATCGGGGTATGCTGCTTGCGATACATGAAGTATTCGGCTAAAGCTGCTCCCGTATAGGGAGCAAGATATTGTAGAGTGGCTGGAGAATTCGCGGTCTCCGACACCACGATCGTATATTCCATGGCGCCGCGGTCTTGAAAGGTATCCACTACCTGAGCCACAGAAGAAGCTTTTTGGCCAATGGCTACGTAGACACATATAACATTTTGACCTTTCTGATTCAAAATTGTATCTGTAGCTACTGCTGTTTTGCCAGTCTGTCTATCGCCGATAATTAACTCCCGTTGACCGCGACCTATAGGAATCATGGAGTCAATAGCAATGAGACCTGTTTGTAGGGGTTCGTATACGGAGCGTCTCGAGATAATCCCTGGAGCGGGGGATTCGATCGACCTAAACTCAGAAGCTGGGATTTGACCTTTCCCATCGATAGGTTGGGCCAAGGCATTTACAACACGACCCAGAAACGAGTTGCTGACTGGTATTTGGGCAATCTTTCCCGTTGCTCTTACGGAACTTCCCTCTTGTATGGTCAAACCATCACCCGTCAGTACGGCCCCAACATTATCAGATTCCAGATTCAGAGCGATCCCTACTGTACCATCCTCAGATTCCACCGATTCGCCAGCCATTACTTTGTTGAGTCCATGAATACGGGCAATCCCATCTCCAACTTAAAGTACAGTACCGATGTTAACAACTTTCACTTCCGGGACATACCCCTCAATTTGCTTGCGGATAATGCTGCTAATTTCGTCAGGTCGAATGTTTATTACCATTTTTGCCAAAAAAAAAATATTACTGGAAGGGGGAGAAGTAAAAATAAAACCCGTTTCATAATGAGATGGTAGTGAACTTGGAACTAATCGGATTTGTTTTTCATAGCTCTGAACAGGCCGATGTGATAATCAATCATTCGCAAATGCAGTTGATTATCCAGACGACTATTTAGACTCTCTAGAGCCCTTTCGGACGCTAGTCGAGAAACTTGCTGCCGAACCTGCTCAATAGCGCGTCGCTTTTCGAAACGAATTGCATAATTTTTACTATCTTCCAATCCTTTTAAATCTTCGTCGGTTGCATCAACGAGATCGCGCTGTTCCCTGTCCATCTGCGTAAGTCCATTGATTCGGATCTCATCCGCTTTAACTTTTGCTTGCTGCAGGCGAATACGAGCCTTCTGAAGTTTTTTAGTAGCTTCTTCGTGACGCTCTTCCGCATCCCGAATTGTATTCAAAATTGTTCTTTCACGATTCTCTAAGAAATTGATCAATGAAAGTGGATCAAAGATCTCCGATTCTCGGAGACTAATAATCTCTTCCCAAACCGAACATGGATTTTTCGATCCATTCGGCTTTCCTGCCCGTTTATACCAAAAAATCAAATCGGTAGAATCCAACAGATAATGTTTTCACACGCGGGCTCGCCTCCCTTTCTTATCTATTGACTAATGAGATTCATCTCAAATAGGCTTAGATGGAATAATCAATATTTGAAAGAAAAAAAAAGTTTGAGGACTCTCCCTGATAATTATTAATTACTCGAGAGCCGCTTTTTCCGAGTAGTATTCATCTTGTATGGGTTGTCTATTCAGCAAATTGAAGAAGATCGAGCTAAATCAACTCCGATATCTATCTATATAGCTACCTATGTTAGGTATCTATCTCGAAAAATTGTACAAATCGAAGTATTCTTGATATGAGCGTCATATACCGAATGATGCGTCTCCAATCGCGATTTGGCTTACGCGGTAGGGGAAAGAAAACCCTAACTTTGCCAAGACTTTAAGCAATTTGGCTTTAACCATATTGACGACAGTCCCGAGAATCGGTCGATGGAAGTGAAAGTTTCATCGATTACACGGAATGCTCCGGTTCTTGCATAACATTTATTTACAGGGAATTCGTCGGGGTTTTGCATTTCTGGGTGCAACTGAGGGAAACAGTTATCCCACTCGGATATACGACTCGCACACACCCCCTTTCCATAGTAAAACAATATACCTAGTACTAAAATTAGGTTAATTAAGTTTATCTCCAAAATATTGGTATTTAAGCCAATACTTGCGGCAAAAGTCCAATCACTTGAGGGAGCAGCGATCTCACTTACACTTCTCGTAATCCTTTCCCTCCTGGAAGGTTTTGCAAGATTTAAACAACTTCTGGTCCGGCCGGGGGGGGGGGGACAAATTCCGAATTCCGCAAAATCAAAATAAAATCGCGATGAAGACAGGATTTCCCGAGTCATTGATTTTGACGACTCATTTTAATTTACCCGATTTGCTAAAACTTTGTAGTTGATAGAGAAGCGGGGAGTTACAAATAGACGCGGCAGGTACTCGGTTGGGTAGATGAAGCAGCAATTTCCTACCAGGCCCCCCCTCCGAATTAGCGGTTCGCCACTGATTTGGAAACAGTTTGGGGAAGGTAGGAGAGGGGGGGGGTGAACCGGGCTACTTCCTACTACTCCTTCTCCTACTACAAACAAGTTAAACAAATGGATTTGCAAATAACGAAGCTGGAGCTACAACTGATCCGTAAATTGTCAAAGCTTCCATGAAAGCTAAACTCAGTGATGGAGTACCTCGTGTCTTGCCTTCTGCTTCTGGCTGTCTCGCGATACCCTCGACTGCCTGACCTGCAGCAGTCCCCTGGCCGACACCCGGGCCAATTGAGGCGAGGCCTACAGCTAACCCAGCGGCAATAACAGAAGCGGCAGAAATCAATGGGTTCGTATTAGTCTCCTCTTAATTTATTTACGTTAATCAATCTTGTTTCGCTGGGTACCAACTAGACTCGGCGCAACGAAGACTTTCCAGTGAACGCCAATCGGGAAATCAATTCTACATGAATCTGGTCAAAACTAGTAATGTGGCGTAACATAATACCCATATACTTAAGGTTGAATTCGGAACAGTAATCAAGCACAAGAAGAACGCATCTACTTCCTACGTCGACAGATGCTACTTTCTGCCTAATTTAATAAAATTGGATCAAAAAAAAATTGAGTATTTGGTAATACTAATTATTATCTACCGAAACATGTCTATTCTAGTTTTAGCGCAAGTAATATCTAATCACTTCATTTGATACACTTCACTTCATTTGATACACTGTGACACAAGTGTAACTGAGATCTAAACCGGTTCAGATGGGAGACGCGAAAACGACATAAATTGCTTCTCAAATACTTTGTGTATTCTCTTTTAATAATATAAGCCTGGCGGTGAAAATAACTACTTCTCCCTCATTCAAAATATTAAATGGCTTAAATTAAATTTGGAGGGCCATGCGGGAGTTCTAGTTCCTAACCCCTCCCCCCGCTCCTCCTTCTTATCGCTACTCGGAGTGGAGGGGGAGACAACACAGATCTCGTACTGTTACAGCATGATACCACGGAAACGGCTTTTTTCCACTACAGCGACCCAATGAATGGTTCTCAAAAAAATTAGTTTGTTGCTACCATATTCTTTTGGAATGACTCATTCCAACTAAATTAATGGTGGCCCTCCGTAGATTCCCCGATGTAAGCTGCAGCTGAAGTGGCAAAAATCAAAGCTTGTATGGCACTTGTAAATAGTCCTAAAGGCATCATGGGTACAGGGACAATTGAAGGTACTAAGGAGACGGGAACAGCTACTACCAACTCGTCAGCCAAAATATTACCAAACAGTCGAAAACTAAGCGATAGGGGTTTGGTAGAATCTTCCAAAATATTGATAGGTAGTAGTACCGGAGTTGGCTGGATATACTTACCGAAGTAACTAAAACCTTTTTTGTGTAAACCTGCGTAGGAATGTGCTGCTGATGTAAGCAAGGCTAGCGCGACAGTAGTGTTGATATCGTTGGTAGGTGCAGCCAACTCTCCATGGGGTAACTGAACGATTCGCCAAGGAAACAGAGCGCCAGACCGATTGGAAACAAAAATGGATAAAAACATCGTTCCAATAAATGGAACCCGGGGACGGTATTCCTCTTCCCCCATCTGGGTCCTAGTTAAATCCCTAATAAATTCGGGAACATACTCGATGAAATTCTGGCTGCCAGTCGGTATGGCTTGCAGATTCCTGGTAGCTACAATAGGTAGAGCCAACAACAAGGCGATGACGACCCAGGAAGTTACAAGAACCTGTGCATGAACTTGGAAGTCTCCTACTTGCCAATAAGAGTGTTAGCCTACTTCTACACTCGATACTCGATAAAGATCGTCAATATCATAAATTCGGAGTTGCTCGATGTACGTAATACCCCCCTCTCAATAGAGATAATTATCTAAAATAGTTAAGTTGATCGCTACAAATTCTCTTTTCTAAACTAGCAAAAGCAAGTTACTTTTTGATGGAATTAGGCGATATCCCCAATTACGGCATAAATCCCTTGCTACTTCATTACAAGTTGTCGAGGGGGTAGCTGTTAATTTACCTCGCAGAACTTTGCGTTTGAACGACCTTCACAAATAGCTAATGTTGATTTGTCCAATATCCATCGGATTGAGGGTCGCGCGTCGTCATTACCGGGGATTGGGATATCTACAAGATCCGGATCGCAATCTGTATCGACGACACAAATTGTGGGAATACCTAGAATAATACATTCCTTAGGGGCGATAGATTATTCGTGTTGATCAGTAATTGTCGCAATATCGGGTAAATCTGACATATATTGAATTCCGCCTAGACACTTTCTTAGTTTAAATAGTTATCCCTTCAAAATCGCCGCCTCTTGCTTCGGAAGTCAGTCGAACCCTCCTGTAGCTTCTCCGTTTTGTAAGTATTGAAACCTACGAAGACGCGTTTCCGTAGTGAACCAATTTGTTAACGTACCGCCCAACCATTTTTCATTTACATAGTGGCATTGGGATCTTATTGCGGCTGATGCTATCAAATCAGCTACTTGATGTTTTGTACCAACCGTTGGGAATTCCTTTCCCTCCGCTGCTGCATCAAATACCGAATCACAGGCTTCAGATGAAAGACGAGCAGTCTGAGTTAGATCGAGGATATGAACACCCTTCCGTTCTGTAAATATATAAGGTGACATCCTGGGATTCCATTTCTGGGTTTGGTGACCGAAGTGGATTCCCGCTGCCATCATTCCTTCCAACTCGATATTCCAATTTTTCTGTTGCATCTTCCCCTCAGGTATAAAAAGCTGTAAATTCGTTTCATTTTAACTAAATTTGATAAATTATTACAATCTGATGATCAATTTTGCGGGTTGAAACGCGCAAGAACTTCACTTAGTATCGAGTAACCCCTTATCTTATCTCAGGATTAAGATAAGGGAAGGAAGGGTCGGCTCAATCCCTTATGAATGAATAAATTGGGGTCGATATTTTCCTTCTCGCGATAACCACATAGATCATATTTTGCTCGCCAATTTGGGTTCTTGTTATTCCCATCTATTGCCAAATGAAACCCTTTTCGTTTATTCACTTCTAGTTGGCAAACGATTTCCGGACTACCTGTTCCAACGGGAACGACGTCACCGAGAATAACGTTTTCCTTCAATCCCTTTAACCGATCGATTCGACCACGGAGAGCAGCTTTGGCCAATACCCGCGTAGTTTCTTGAAGACTCGCCTCTGATGAAAAACTAGTAGTATTAAGGGATGCTTTTGTCATTCCCAGTATAATAGGTTCATAGAAAATCGGTCTCTTTAATACACGATTCATCCGTTCCGCCTGTGACAACTCGACAAGCTCACCAGGAAAGAAGACATTGGTTATTCCGTCTTCTGACGCTACGACCCTCGATGTCAGTTGCCTAATAATAATTTCTAGATGTTTGTCGGATATTTGTACTCCTTGAGATTCGTAAACTTCTCGAATTTCATTGATTAGAATCAGTTGGCAGCGTTCCATACTTGTTCCGGCACTTAGAAAGTGACTCCAGAGGTTCCCAATTAATCTCGTAATACCCCGATTCCATCTCCCAAAAAGGTCTTCGATTCTTGCTGGAATAGAAGCGACGGAACGAGACTCGAGCAGCTGCTCAACCTTCGGAAGACCCTGAGTGATGTCTCCAGATTTCAATCTATCGTATGGTAATGTTATTAATGTATCTCCCTCCCCAATGGTGTCTCCAGATATCTTGTGGGGAGTTGCTCCCCGGGTCGCCAGCAGGGTCCTACCGGTTCTGACTAGTAAGTAATCTCGGTGAATGACTACGACCTGACCGGACTGGGGAAATACATTATTTTTACAGAAATATCGACTTTCGCTGATTAATAGTCCTAGACTAATTAACAGGATTCCCCGATTGAAAAATTTTGACGTCAAAAGAATTGGCTTTTCCAATAAAAATCTATTTAAAAGAGGATTTATAGGACATTTCAATGTTAATTTGGTTTCGTCAATTAAATACCGATGTCGGTGTTCCGACGTATCTGTCAAATAATCGAGGAAATAATTTCCGAAGAAGGAAGCTTTGCTACTCAGTGCCAAATGGGGGGTAGCTGAGAAGTAAGAAATTGCGTGTGAAGTCCCCAATAGACCTACCTCTTCGAAATTTAATTGGCAACAAGTGAAGATTGATTTCTCAAATTTAACCCACCTCTCTTCAATATTTAGATTTGGGGACTTTCCCGAGAGAGAGTCATATCTAGAACTAAGTGAAACGTTTTTGGGACTCCCGTCCGGGCTGCTTATATCTGATTCTGATCGAGGGAAGTATTCTCCAACTCTGTTCTCGTAGTTATTACTGCTTGAATCAGCAGGGGATTTTTTGCGATAAAAGTCAAACGGTGACAAAGTTAAGAAAGATGCACCGCGTTCTGGCACCGAATGAACAGTAATGCTCCGATATTTGGGAACTAAATCATCGCCATCGTTGGATAGATTGACTTGAGTGAGAAAGGGCTTGTCAGCAGACACCAAATTTTGGGAAACCTGACCGACCCCGAGCCTTCGTGCAGAGGGATACGCCACCAAATTAACCTGAAGAAAAGTACTGAGGAGATTATTGATTCCCACACTGGTGAGAGATAAATAATTATTTTTCGTAGAAGGGGTCTCGTAGAAGTGTCTCTGCCGCCCAGCCACTAAAAAAGTTCGAATTAATTGAATAGTCGCGTGATTAATCATTTTGATTTCCTCACCATTTCTATGGGAGATACATAGAAGGGTTTGAGCTTTCGTGCGTTTCTGCGTTTTCGGCTTATCAGCGCAGAAGACTCCTTGTACCAAAGAGTCGCTAGATACATCGTATTTAACAACTGGTCTCACCGGGACAGAGGTCTTTCTTCTCCTGTAAAGTGTAACCGATTGGAGGTAAACCCAACCCCTGGCTTTGATTCCATTAGGAATCGCATTACCTAACTCCATTAGATTAACATTTTGTCTGGGTATACTAGTTACCTTCTCCGGATTGTGGATATATCCGGGTAATACTCTTACCGTAATACTGTTTGTTAATGTCTTTTCGATTCGGATTAGTCCACCTACTTTACTACTAATAGTACCAGTTATTCGCGTGCCTTCTTCTGCAATAGTATTGTTTGTTACCAAAATAGATGATGGAAATTCGTATGTAGGATAAACCTCCTCGGGAATTAGGAAGGAATTACCTCCTCTGATTACTCTATACCATGAGCCGGAAGTCGCTTCCCCCGCTTTACCGTCAAAATGAAATCTTTCTTTATCAATGGGTTCCACTTCTATGGTGCCATATCTTATAATCCCCGAAACACCAGTTTGATACTCGAATTTTTCGTAGATGGCGAGGATATCATTTCCATCCAAAATGCTGTTTAATTGAACATCAATGCTTGCAAAACGTGATTCGTTAAAATTTTCCTGCTGCCTTTCCAGTAACAGAGAAACGGATTCAGTTTTTTTGGACCGCTCCACTTTGATATTAGATAGAATATAGTTAGATGTTGGAGGTTTTGGCCAATTTGGAAAACATTTTGGATTGCTTCCAAATTCTCGGATACCTTTTCGAGAACCTTCGCGGTTGGCGGCATCAATTTCTTCTTCGCCAATTCCTTCAAAGTAATCGCACCTCCTTTCGATAAAATTGGGCTTGGTACCGACTCTATCCCGATCTTTGTGAAACAAACAGTTTTCGTCGGAATTGCTATAAGCTCCTGAAAGAATCCGGATATGGCCCGCCTCGCATACGACACGAATGGGATTGTCAATGCAGTCGCGGACATGCCACGCAAATTTACTCCAGTGAATCTCCCCTTTTAGATTTGGATAGATAGCTTTTTGAATGCGTTCCTTAAGGGGAAACTCTTTGGCTCGTACTTCCGCTATGATTTGCTGTGCCTCGACATACTGACCGTTTCGAATCATAAGTAGACTTTGAGCTGGGACGACAAAATGATGTACATCGCCGCAACTCCTGATAACAATGGATAAATCATTTCGACACATCCACGCAGGATGCCCATGTCGCGTACGTGTGGGGTAAACCAGTCTCCCATCGGAATTAATAAGTCCATTAAACGGAATTCGTACGTATTCTGCAATATCGCCCGTAAATACCCCACCTGTATGAAAAGTTCTTGATGTTAATTGAGTTCCCGGTTCCCCAATGGATTGACCCGCGATGATGCCAACAGCTTCCCCCAATTCTACTAAATCATAATGAGCAAGACTCCGACCGTAACGCCACTGACAAATCCGGAAAATGCTTTTACGTGTCGAAGGAGATCTCACATATATTGGCTGCGCCGATGCTACTGAGTTACTAGCCAGTCCATCACTGATATCTTGATTACGGGTGGCGATACATCTAACATCCCAATAGACATTATCTGCCAGCACACGTCCAACCAATTTTTGACGTGATATTGTTCTAATAGATTCTCGTTTCTCTTCGGTGATACTCAGCAAAGCAATGCTTTTGGTAGTTTCGCAATCCCTCTTACGTACAGCAATGTGTTGGACCACTTCAACGAGTCTGCGTGTCGGGTATCCGGCGTCGGAAGTTCGAACGGCGGTATCCACAACCCCCTTGCGGGCACCATAGCAAGAAATGATATATTCTGTCAGGGATAGGCCTTCGCGGAGGTTTCTTCGGATGGGTAGATCAATTACTTGTCCCCGGGGATCCGACATCAATCCCCTCATACCAAGCAACTGATGAACTTGGGATATACTTCCCCGGGCCCCCGAAAAAGACATCATGTGGACTGGATTTAAAGGATCGATCATTTTGAAACTTGGATTCATTTCGCGTTTTGGACATTCGCTTGTGGCGTACCAGGCTTCAATTGATTGACGTAATTTCTCTACGGCATGCAGACTTCCGTAGCGATAATGCTGCTCCGAGACATAACCTTATTTCTCAGCGTCTTGTACAAGCCATCCTCTGGATGGTACTGCTAGGAGGTCGTCGATGCCCAATGAGACAGCTGCTTTCGTAGCTTGTTGAAAACCCAAAATCTTAACTTGATCCGAAATATTTGTTGTAGATGCAATTCCAAAACAAACGACTAACTTGCCGATGAGTCGCCTCGTCGCAACTCTATCCATCGTTTTATTGCAGAATGGTAATTCAGTTTGATCCGTCATTATAGAAACCTCAACTTATATATCTTTTTATCTCGTGGAATTTATTAATCAATAATTTGAATTTAAATGATTTATTAATTATTTATTAAATATATTTATATATAAAAGATTGTTCATTCCTCATTTTTGTGGTTAGATATAGGCATTTCGTCTTGCGTCACCATATCTGGTACGGACGAAGTAGCATAGGAAGAAGCTTTTGACACACCTTGCATCGCTTCCTTTAATTGTTGGTTGAACAAAATGCGACCAGCCGTGGTAAGTACATATATACTTGAGATATATCCCTTCCTACACTTTCTAATCTGGTAATTATCATAAGAGTGAAGAGAGGTTCCCCAGGATTCATATTGAGATTCAGCGGGTAATTCACGAGTTTTTGAACTAATCATTTCCAAATTAATTTCCCACCGAAGCCACAAGGAACTACGAAAATCGATTTGATTTGATTCCTTGGCCCTGAGTATGTCGTGGTAACTACCGAAACAGGGTATTCCGGCAGGGTAGGCATAACTTCCTTCCGCGAAAACGGAATGTCTGTTTCCATAGATTCCTTGCTTATTCTCAATTGTTAGTACATAAAGACCGAGAAGCATGTCTTGACTCGGGACAGATACAGAATCGCCGGTAGCGGGGGATAACAAATTTATGTGCGAAAACATCGGAAGACGAGCTTCAATCTGAGCTTCGAGAGATAGGGGCACATGAACGGCCATCTGATCTCCGTCGGGATCTGCGTTAAACCCCCCACGAACCAATGGATGCAAACGAATAGCACGTCCTTCTATTAAGATGGGTTGGAATGCCTGTATACCTAGCCTATGTAAAGTAGGTGCTCGATTCAGCAGTATGGGATGACCCCGCATAACTTCCCGAAGAACTTCCCATATAACGGGATCTCCTTTCCGTATCATACTCTTAGCCGCTCGTAGATTACAAGCGAGATGTCATCCGATCAAATTACGAATTACAAACACTTGGAAAGGTTCGATTGACATTTCTCGGGGTAATCCACATTGATGTAATGAAAGAGATGGGCCTACGACAATAACGAAGCGACCCGAGTAGTCAACCCGTTTTCCGAGCAAATTCCCACGAAATCGTCCTTCTTTGCCTTCAATAACCTCTGAAAACGACTTGTAGGGTCTGTTATTTATATCCCTCATGGGTTGTCCACGTATACCATTATCGATGGGAGCGTCTACAGCTTCTTGAATAAGTCTTTTCTGGCAGACGATTAATCCCTCTGGCGTGAATTCACTCCCCGATAGGAATTCAGCAAGAGTATTATTTCGATGAATTATCTTTCTGTAAAGTTCATTAAGGTCGGAAGTAACTAATTCGCCCTCATACGATTCAACTATTGGCCTCAATTCAGGTGGGAGAACCGGCAAGAGATCTAAAACCATCCATTCTGGTTTTAGATTCGTCCGTAAGAAATCCTTGGCTAATTTCATCCGTCTGACCAAAAGATCTTTCCTCCTTTGAATTGTTCGGTCTTCCCACTCATTCCCAACAGGCCTTTGCTTCGCTGGCGCCTGCCACTCCAAATATGCACGATCCATAACATCTTGCAGATCCAAACTAGTTAATCCTTTTCTGACGGCATCCCCCCCAGTGGCGATTTCGTTCCCTTGAAGCGTTTCATAATTTCGAGTGGAAAAAAAAATGGGAAGTATGTTTCTCCAGGATCGGTCTTCGTAATTGAACAAACCCCGCAATCTCAATAGGTTGGGCCTTTCGGCTACGGGCCTAGCAAGAAAAAGATTGGGATAGGTCGGGTGGCGCCCCCCCCCCCTAGAATCGGACACGAATGTTTCCTCTCATCCGGCTCAAATAACTAAACGTAAAATTGAAACAATTTGACGTTTTTGAGACGCGGTAATGCCGTCTCGTCAAATATGAAGTAGTTGCTCATTACTCGGGTTTCAACTTGTTTTTCTCGAGTAGTCTTGGACCCTCCGTATTGAGCGATCTACCGAAAAAGAAGTAGTTTTTTCTTTCCACATTTCCTTCTCGATTCAGTCGTAGGCTGGAGATATTTCCCTTGTTCCCAATGCGATCACTTTCCTCTTTGGGTTTCCACTCCACTTCGATGGCTTAATTGAATGGAAAAATCGATGCGATGATTAGAATTTCGTAGCCATATATAGAAGATACTACTTGGAAAATTTTTTCCGAGTCCGGGAGAGGGGGAAAAAACCAAACGATTATGTCGAAAAGCACTTGAATTTTATCCTATCAACTGAAATGAGAATAGTTATTACGAAGCCCAATCGTTGGATTTTTCACCAAAAATTAACCATGGAGGGGGGTCCCCATTCTGTACGCGATAGTTTTTATCCCGAGTTAGACAATAGTCCTCGATCGACGCGAGGGACATGTCGGTTGGAGGCCTCCCACTTTTGTATGGGATGACAGCTTATAGCCAATCTGTAATGATCAACACATACAATCGAGTCACGCATCGCAATATACTGGGCTTTCCGGTTCTTTAAGAGGTTTGGCAAGTGGATTTGCAATATAACTAGGGATTCGTTTTGAGAACCACACATGGGTTACCGGACACGCAAGTTTAATGTATCCCATTCGATATCTTCGAACCCGGGAGTCGGTAAACCCAACCCCACAATGTTTGCAAAAATTGGAATACTCCCCTTCGTTATCGACAGATCGATAGTTTCCACACGCGCAGACGCCGCTTCTTATGGGTCCGAGTATCCTTTCGCGAAATGAGCCATCTCTCTCCGGTTTGTGAGTCTTGTAATGCAACGTGTAAGGTTAATCAACTTGCCCGACGACGTCTCCATTGGGTAACTCCCTCTCAGCCCAACCACGAATCTGTTCGGGGGAAGCCAGTCCAATCCGAAGCTGTTGATAATTAGCTCGATGAATCGTAATAGAAAAAGTTTTGATTGATTATTAATGAAAGAAGTTTCAATTGGATATCAAATATTTTCACTCTCCCTCTCCAAATCTTCTTCAATTATAAAATTGTGCTCCAGGTTTAAACCCATGCAACGTAACTCTCGAACTAGCAATCGGAAAGACTCTGGAACGGTATTGGGTTTGTAAACAGGTTTTCCGGTCATAATTGCACTAGGTACCTTGTAACGAGCCTGAATATGATCTGATTTAGTCGTAGGCATTTCTTGCGACGTGTAAGACACGCCAAAACCCTCCAAAGCCCGGACTTCCATTTCTCCAACCCGCTGCCCTCCTCGTCTTGATCTCCCCTTGAGGGGTTGCTGCGTAACAAGTGCGTGAGGTCCGCTGGATCGTGCATGAATTTTATCGTCAACCTGATGAATCAATTTCATCATATAGGCTTTTCCAGTTGTAATGGGTTGCGCGAAGGGATCACCCGTTCGTCCATCGATCAATCGGCTCTTTCCAGGGTGATCGGGTTCAAATAGCCAGGGATTAAGAGTACTTGCACTTGCTCTACAAGGTTCTGAAAATACTAGTTTTCTAGAGGCTTCCCGTTCGTATCTCTCATCAAAGGGTAATATACGGTAATGGGTTTCTGAAAACTCCCCGGCTAACCCAAGTAGGCATTCGAAAATCTGTCCCACATTCATTCATGAAGGTACTCCTAAAGGACTTAGTATCATATCGACTGGTGTACCATCTTGCAAATGAGGCATATCCTGTCTGGGTAATATTTTTGACACAATACCTTTATTTCCATGTCTACCAGCTATCTTATCACCTACTTGTATCTTACGCTTTTGCAGTATATAAACGTGAATAACTTCTGAATCGTTCGAGGTATCGTCTTCGGGGTAGACCCACCTGACGTCAGTGACTCGACCTCTTCCACCAATTGGAACTTTCAGACAACTTTCTCTTGCGTTAACTAGTTGGATACCAGAAATGGCTTGTAATGATCTCCCCTCTGGAGCACGTGATGAATCTGCCCCCTCCTGGGGCGTCGGTTTACCCACCAAGGCATCTCCCGTCTCCACCCAAGATCCCAACTCTACGAGCCCATTATCGTCTAGGTGTCGAAGTGTATGACTATCCAATTGAGGTATTTGCCTGGTAACCCTTTCAGGACCCTGATTTGTTACGCAAACTTCAACTTCGTGTCTCTCGATGTGAGAAGATGTAGAGATGTCTTCGTATATTGGGCGTTCACTAATCAACACCGCATCTTCGAAATTGTATCCCTCCCACGGCATGTAGGCCACTAGTATATTTCTACCTAAAGCTGATTCCCCCCTGGCGGTTGCTGCCCCATCCGCGATGACTTCCCCGCGTCTCGGTAATTCTCCCGCCAAAACCGTAGACTTTTGGTGTATACAGGTATTGCTGTTGGAACGCTCATATATTTTTAATTTGTTACTTACAACATGTAAAACCGCATCACTGCCTGTCGCTTCATCGATTGACGATAGTTCAACTGTATTACCATCAATACATCGGATTTATCCTTCTTGTCCAGATACAACTACACTTCCCGAATCTGAAGCTACTTAACTCTCTAACCCAGTCCCTACGAAGCATCTTTCGGGATTAACCAGTGGAACCGCTTGACGTTGCATGGTGGAACCCGTTAAGGCGCAGTTCGCGTCATTATGCTCAATGAATGGAATAAGGGAAGCTCCGATAGAGAAATAATGTAAGGGATGAATGCTTCGAAAATCAACTTGTTCCCAAAGGACGTTGATAAATTCTTGTTGATATCGAACCGGTATGAGTTCCTTCCCTCTAGTTCTCCATTGGGATATTAGCGAATTCTCAGTTGCTATTCGGTAGTAATCATCTTCAGCGGGAGATGAATCAATTAATTGCTCCTTTTCGGATGATTCCGACATTTTAAGGTATGGGCTATGCAAAGAGCCGGAATTGCTAATTTCTGCCTGAATAGCTAGTGACGAAATAAGACCAGCATTCATGCCTTCCGATGTTTCGATCGGGCAGATACGGCCATAGTGACTAAAATGAATATCTCTAGCTTGAAAACTGGCGGTTCGGCGTGTCAACCCGCCAGGACCTACGGAGCTTAATCTTCGTTTATGAACCATTTCTGATAATGGGTTGGTTTGGTCTAGAAATTGTGATAGGGGGTGTGATCCAGAAAACTCCTTGAAAGTTGCTATTACTGGTGCAGGTGTCACTAATCCCCGGGGCGTTATCGCGCGTCTGCGCCTAACGGCCCTAGAGATATTTTGTCGAATCGAATTCTCCAAACGGTTTAGGGCCAATTTCAATTGTTCTTGAGGCAAATCCGCTACAGATCGAACACGTCGATTTTTCAAGTGATCTATGTCGTCGAGGTTGCCTATTCCGTAGCTGATTTCTATTGAGTGATCTGCGGCTGCTAATACGTCTTGGGGTAGCAAAAAATGTTCCGTTTCGGGTACATCAAGAGTTAGTTTGATGTTTAGGTTTCGCCGACCAATCCGCCCCAACTCACATCTATGCTGGAAAAACCTCTTCTATAACTCCTTGAATATAGATTCTGAAAATGAGATATCCGCGTCTGTGGCGGAGTACGGGTGTTTGTAAAGCTCTGCTATAGCATCCTCCGATGATTCGATGGCCCCTTCTTGTTTTTTTAACATATTTGAAAAAATCTTGGGGTAACGAACATTTTGCAAAATATCTCTTTTGTTTAACCCCATAGCTATTAATAAGATCAAAATGGATATCTTTTTCTTCTTGCTAATGCGAACCCAAATTTTATCTTTCCTATCCATCTCTGGTTTGAATCTCCCTCCCCGATCCGAAATTACAGTGCTAGTATACGTGGAAACTCCTTTCTGATCGGATTCCCGGTTGTAGTAAATACCGGGACTTCTCAAGATTTGATTGACTAAAACTCTGGCAACCCCATTGATAATAAACGTTCCTTTGGAATTCATCCAAGGAATAGATCCGGGCCGCACGTCTTCTTCCTGTATCACTCCATCTCTGCTGCGAATCAATTAAACTGGTACATATGGATCGGATGAGTATGTGACACATTGATACGCGGCATCTCTCTCCCCGACTGAAGGTTGCGTCAATTGGTACCGTTCACTAATAGATCAGAATTCGACTTCCTTATCTGTATCTTCAATTTTCGAAAAATTTTCAAATTCTTCAGGCAATCTTTCGTGAATAAATCGATTAAACCCTTCAAATTGAATTTGTGCAAGTTCTGGTAGTACGGGCATCTTTCTTTTTCTCCTAATCTAATAAAGTGATACATCGAGACCCATCCTCAATTGGAAATATATTGATTAGATTTATGTATCTTCAATTTTCTACGTATAGGACACTCCAAATCCTAGCCCCCAAATCATTTGAAATCAAATGATTTCCTGTTTTTTTTATCCGCAATCACCTCACGGATAAAAATAGGGCGACAAATAGGAAAAGAAGGTGTAGATAAAGTTATACTGTATCCTCCGTGGAAAATTTTTGTACCAAAAAAAATTTGTACCAAAAGTTAAATCTCTTCCATGGTCTGTAAACGAAATAAATCTGTGCGATCCGGATTTTGTAAACTTACGTACCGCTTAATTAAGCAAGCCCTTTCGTATCAAAATTGGTCGAAATACTTACGTATTCAAAAATGAGATAAGCGGCCGATGAGAGAGAAAACTAAGAGATACGTAGCAGTAAAGTGGGTTTGGCAATTATACCATATCGGGGATTTTGGTTGCCAGGAAAGCTTAAAGAAACAGGCGGATGTTTTCCCTTCCATCAATAGCAATTTAGTGCTATCAACGACCTCAAGCTTAGTTCAAATCTGCAGAAAGAAGCTACTCGCTAAAAAAGGGTTACATTTCGGGAACATTTTACACCTGTTTAAAATCATTACTGATATAATGGTAGATAGATCTGATTACTTCTCGTGACTATTTGTCTTGTCGAAGCGGATACCCCCCCCCGGAGAAAGAGATTGCCGAGTCATCGTTGACTCCGAGGCAATTGATACATAGACTCGAATCAAATTAATTATTGGGATTGTAGTTCAATTGGTTAGAGCACCGCCCTGTCAAGGCGGAAGTTGCGGGTTCGAGACCCGTCAATCCCGATAAAATCCAACGAAATGTGCTAGTTCAAAAATCAACCTGCAGCCTCGGACTTGGGTCGAGCTGGATTCGAACCAGCGTAGGCGTTGCCAGCGGATTTACAGTCCGTCCCCATTAACCACTCGAGCATCGACCCATAATTTGTGAACATTTTGATTTTGCCTCATGGGGTTACCGACTTTTAACAAGTCGGATCTGATCCCTATTGGGTAGGGATCGCCAACGAAATAGAAATAAATTTCATCGATATGGTCGATGAGGTTCTCAGAAGATGAATACCCCCAGGGGAATTCGAATCCCCGTCGCCTCCGTGAAAGGGAGGTGTCCTGGGCCTCTAAACGATGGGGGCCAGATTACCTTTTGGTATAATAATAGTATTCTCTACAAATTGTCAATCTGGAAAAATTAGCAAGGAAGTAACGATAAAACCATTTTTCTTCCAACAATTTTTATTCTAACAATCTAAATTGGGATTAGGCTAACCGCTCAAATCAATTTTTGTCATCCTCTAGCTAAAGTAAATCAATTATAGCGATTAATCAATTAATTCGAAGCGGAGGCGGGCTGCTGCTGCGCAAAAACGAAGAATAGGTATTCTCGAGATTTCATTTCGTGATATACTACGTAATCGATATCGAAGATTTGACTTCGACACTTTTTTCTTATCTGTCACCAACCAAGGATTCGGTCGACCCGACTAATTAAAACTAGATGGTTCATAATAGAGTCCGAGAGTTTTTTCCAATGAAACCCACTCGAGCTATTTTCCAACTGATGATTTGAACTACCAATACGGAAGTAAATATTCTTGCGTTTGTAGCCACCGCACTTTTTATTTCAATCCCAACAGCCTTTCTACTTATTCTCTACATCCAAACGGCCGCTCAGAATAACTAGTAATTGGTAACGACTACCAGTTTGTCGGCAAATCTTCGTATGCAAGGGCAGATGGGAATGGAAAAAAAACGGGGGGCGGGACACTGTTTGCTCCCTGTAAAATGGAGTGACATGCAAACTGTTATTTCTACTCCGTACAGAATTCTCATGCTACCCGGTTGTTGCTGGTAGCAACTTATTACTAACTTAGCGCTCCTCCCCGATTAGCTCTTCTTGTGTCAATTGGCAATTGGATTCTATGATTTTTTGTCTTGGTTCTATTTCTTTACCTACCACGTGTTACGCATTACTCGCGAATAGAATTGCCCAAAATTGATAGATCAAAAAAAAAATGATCTATCAATTTCTACTTTTCATTAGATTACTCCTGCTCGTTACAAAACTGGGTTCTACCCAATGATTAATATCAGGTCTTGGGCTAGACTACTCGGATTTATTCTTCTGCACACCTCTTTGAAAGAGATGAATCAATCTAAGCAAACCAAGCAAAACGAAGTGAGGTATCCGAACCGGAGGTATGATCTTAAGCTTATGTCGGGTGTATCTATTTCGGGTGTATATTCATCCCCTGTTTCTTGTTCCGGGCGTAGTCATAACATTAGACAAAACAATTGAAGCTTAAATTAACGACGGGATGAACTAACAACAACCGGGATAAGTTCCTTCCGACAGTGAAGAAGGAAAAATAAAAATCAGTCTACTAGATTACCAAATTCACCCAATCTGTTGCTTCAATTTCCAAATTGACGAATAATTTAAATGAATTCAAGTTAATTGGAACTCCCCAAGATATTTGCTTCCTTCTTTCCACTCAGAAAATTCACTTATTTATCTCTGTCCTCCTCCTTTCTGAATATTTTTTAGACGTACCCGTGTGTGTGTAACTAATACTCAAAAATACTGATTGGAAAATATTTGCGTATCTATGTCCGCGGTGTATTGAGCAAATTACATTGTATTGGATGGGAAAAAAATCGCACTGAAGCGGGAAAGTAAAAGAAACAGATAGAAGGAGAATGAAAAACAGGTAAAAGCCATCAGTTTATCCAAAATACAAAATATTTGGGTAATTTTATAATCGACCTGATGTCAAAAAAATTATGAAATCAATGAGTGACAATGATTTTGGGCGGGGGTAGACAAAATGAATTGAATAGAAAGCTGCTGCGTCGGGCTTTTTTACCAGGAAACAAAATCTGGGGTGGGGGAAACACGAATCGATGGTCTTGCCACAACGACGCGTATCCCCCGAATCAGACTGGTAAAGATCCGGTTAACCGTTTGTCGCAATCCGCTTCTTCCCCGAACTACAAGTGAGAGGGAAAATGTAGAAATCACCGTCAGGGCAGCCCAAGCTATAGTAACTAAGTCCGTAGTTGTAATTCCTATCTATTCACTCTCTCAATTTTTACTAATTGCTAATTACTTACAAACCTAGACGCAAGACAAAGCTTAGAGAAGCTTGAAACGCGTTGTCGGTGAGGAGCAGACGCCTGCCTGATAGGATACCCCAACGGAAAAAAAAAAATACTGAGTATGCGGAAACCTATGTTTTTTTTTTTAATGGTACCGGTTGATGTTTTCCTCTTCAAGAGGTTTGGCGATTCGGATTTTCGTGTTATCAATTAATGATATACTCAATTGGGATTGTTTATGCGTGACGCATCGAGACACATGAAATGTGATAGGCTATAATAGACTATGGAGCACCTCAACCTGTATCCGATTTCGGCGCAGCAAACAATCCCCGGTAAAACCTGCCTAAATTAGTAAATCCAAGTAAACTAACTAAATCTAGTTTATGTTTATATACGTAAAGATTTTTTTGTTAGGCGATACCCAGATTCGAACTGGGGAATTAAGGATTTGCAGTCCTCCGTCTTACCGCTTGACTATATCGCCCCCCGCTGACTATCGGCGAACAACGCCAATCCGGGGGCAAGAAACACTGATCCGTCTCGTACTGTTCGGTAGCAAGTAGGGTATATAGCGGGTATGTCGTCGACGTATAGCGATGCTAGACGTCTAGCAATTCTACTAGTAATAAGTGTACTACCCAGTGGAAGCTTTAGCAAGTAGCTACCCCCCCCCCACGCAGCAATTCGACTATGGCGTATATTTTGCCAGCAAAATGGCTACCCCAGGCGAAATTGTTTCATCTTGAGATATCATTTAATTAAAGAAGAAAATTCGTTTCTTTTTTTAACCATTTGCCCTCATCTTTTTACTCTTCCCTTAGAAGAACTAAAAAATTTCATAAAATCCTAAAATTTTTAGGCATATTTATATACGTGACATATGACGTAGCCTCCCTTTTCTGCGGGATAGGCGGATAGCGGGAATCGAACCCGCGTCATCTCCTTGGCAAGGAGATATTTTACCATTCAACTATATCCGCATAATCTGCTACTTCATTTTAACACTGCAACAGTTTCTCAACATTTGTTGGGAAACTCGCGTACGTATTTAGTTTATGCGTGAAAAACTAACTTTATCGGTAGGAACTCGCATATCTACCCCCTCAGGGGTTGAAATGAACTTTCTGCTGTAGCCCCTCTCTACGGGTAATACGGGTGGAAATCTCACTTATTTGGTTTGGCGTCTCCACCCGTAACTGACGGTGAATTACGAGAGGAGGAACCGAAGCAACAAATAAAATATTTAAGAAATAAAAGAGTTGGGTATACCTACCAAAGAAACTGATCCAATCCATAATGAAGCCCCTGAAAAGACAATATTTTTATTGCTGGACCAGCCACCGGGGGATGCGAACGCGACGGGCACACCCACAACTAGTAGGAATGAGGTGGCAATTAATCCAAATAAAGCCAATTGGAACGCGATAGTCATAATTCTAATTGTTTCCACATAAGAAATAAGTTGTTCGTACCATCCAATCCTCATCCGACGGAACTCTCGCCTCGCCACAACTTACTCCGTTGACGGGGCGCGAATACCTCCTCCTAGTTGCCACTACGCGAATACCTCCTCCTAGTTGCCACTAACTATCTCAAGTTTCATAAGGTACTCGTTGGGTAGTAATTGGTTGGTTTGAATTCCGACATTCGGGATAATTATCTGCAACAACTCCGCGTTGAGAGTTACTTCCACTCCGTATCTTTCGTGGTATGGAAAAATATCGGCCAAGGAAGAAGATCTACCCATCAAAATCTATAGATAGATAGATATTGACGACCTTTTTGCCTCTTACCAGAAGTGTCTAAGAGACGTCATTAATACCTCCGAATATCGGTTGAAAAATCTGCCTTGTTGGGAGAGATGGTCGAGCGGTTTAAGGCTCCAGTCTTGAAAACTGGCATGGCGACGAAATGCCATCGAGGGTTCGAATCCCTCTCTCTCCTACTATTTTTATCAAATAATACTGGACTGGACAGAAGGGGCGACAGTTATTACTAGTCTTACAATTTCTTTTTCCTCTCCTATTAAACTGAAGAGAACTTGGTATTACCTATCACCAAAGATGATATCTATCTATCTATTCAAATAGATAGATAGATAGAGTTTACCTGGATGTAATGAGTCCGGCACACTGACGTGAACACGTAGACTTACTAGTTATTGGTTTGCTGACAAAAAAAAAGTAAATAGGCGAAGATTCCTTTCTATTTTTCCATCACCTCAACATATGTTTTCGAGTTTCAATTAAGGGGTGTCATAGACAGAACGGGTTCAGTATCACGGTCAATTCCTTTTTCGAACCCGGCTGCGGCTGCGCGAGCCCTACCCGCGTGCCATAAATGACCCACGAAGAAGAAGAATCCTAGAACAAAGTGGGAGGTTGCTAACCAACTCCGGGGAGATACGTAGTTCACGGCGTTGATCTCGGTAGCTACTCCACCTACAGAGTTTAGCGAGCCCAGGGGGGCGTGAGTCATATACTCCGCGGATCGCCGCTCCTGCCATGGTTGTATATCCCTTTTCAACTTACCAAGGTCTAAACCGTTGGGGCCCCTTAAAGGCTCTAACCAAGGAGCACGAAGGTCCCAGAAGCGCATGGTTTCGCCTCCGAAAATAATTTCCCCCGTGGGGGAACGCATCAGGTATTTACCCAACCCAGTAGGTCCCTGAGCGGAACCTATATTGGCACCGAGACGTTGATCCCTGACAAGAAAGGTAAAAGCTTGGGCCTGAGAAGCTTCTGGACCGGTGGGACCATAAAATTCACTGGGATATGCTGTGTTGTTGAACCAGACAAAGCAGCAGGCGGTGAAGCCAAAAATGGAAAGGGCTCCCAAACTGTACGACGAGTAAGCTTCCCCGGACCATACGAAAGCGCGACGAGCCCAGGCAAACGGTTTCGTTAATATGTGCCAAATTCCACCGAAAAGACAAATGGATCCCAGCCATACATGTCCCCCGATAATATCTTCCAGATTATCCACACTCGCAATCCACCCTTCTCCCCCAAAAGGAGATTTAAGTAGATAGCCAAAGATAGCGTTAGGACTTAGGGTAAGATTCGTAATCTCTCTTACATCCCCACCTCCGGGTGCCCATGTGTCATACAATCCCCCAAAATAGAGTGCCTTGAAAACTAAGAGAAAAGCTCCGAGACCTAGTAGTATTAAATGAATACCGAGAATCGTAGTCATCTTATTCTTATCTTTCCAAGTATAACCAAAGAAGGGAAAGGATTCCTCCAAAGTTTCGGGTCCGATTAGGGCGTGATATATACCCCCGAATCCCAAAACTGCAGAGGAAATCAAGTGGAGTACTCCGGAAACGAAATAAGGAAAGGTATCGGTTACCTCCCCGCCGGGACCCACCCCCCAACCCAGGGTAGCCAGGTGGGGAAGTAGGATTAGCCCCTGCTCATACATAGGCTTCTCTGATACGAAATGAGCCACTTCAAACAAATTCATAGCTCCAGCCCAGAAGACAATCAGACCGGCATGAGCTACATGGGCACCAAGCAATTTACCAGACAGATTAATTAGTCGGGCGTTCCCAGCCCACCAAGCAAAACCTGTGGTTTCCTGATCGCGACCACCCAGCGAGAGGGTTCCATTAAAGAGCGTTTCCACGGGGTAAAACCTCCTCGGGAAATACAAGGTTTTCGTGGGGCTGATCCTGAGCTGCCATCCAGGCACGGATACCCTCGTTTAGTAAGATATTTTTTGTATAAAAAGTCTCGAACTCGGGATCTTCTGCTGCGCGAATTTCTTGGGAGACGAAGTCGTACGCACGTAAATTCAGGGCGAGACCAACTACTCCGATAGCACTCATCCATAAACCTGTCACTGGCACGAATAACATGAAGAAGTGTAACCAACGTTTGTTAGAGAAAGCAACACCGAATATTTGGGACCAGAAACGATTCGCGGTTACCATCGAATAAGTCTCCTCAGACTGAGTTGGGTTGAACGCGCGGAATGTGTTTGCGCCATCACCATCTTCAAATAGAGTATTTTCGACTGTAGCGCCGTGGATGGCACATAAAAGGGCGGCACCGAGGACTCCCGCAACCCCCATCATATGAAATGGGTTCAGAGTCCAATTATGAAAACCTTGAAAAAATAGAATAAATCGGAAGATGGCGGCTACGCCGAAACTGGGTGCGAAAAACCAACCGGATTGCCCCAAGGGGTAAATCAAGAATACGGATACGAAAACCGCAATTGGAGCGGAGAAAGCTATTGCATTGTAGGGGCGTAGTTGCACAGATCTTGCAAGCTCGAATTGGCGTAACATAAAACCTATTAGAGCGAAGGAGCCGTGAAGAGCAACGAAGGTCCATAAACCCCCTAATTGGCACCAACGGGTGAAATCTCCTTGTGCTTCAGGGCCCCACAGGAGAAGCAGGGAGTGGGCCAAACTGTTGGCAGGAGTGGAGACCGCGGCAGTCAGAAAATTACATCCCTCCAAGTAGGAACTAGCTAATCCGTGGGTGTACCATGAGGTGACAAAGGTTGTACCTGTGAACCAACCGCCCAAAGCGAAGTAAGCGGTGGGAAACAGTAATAGGCCAGACCAACCCACGAAGACGAAGCGGTCTCTCCTGAGCCAGTCGTCCATACTATCAAATAAATCTTTCGGTTCCTTGGAAGATTTTCCAATGGCAATGGTCATGTTCATTCCCTCACTCGGCTCTTCAAACCATTTTTGGGTTCCCCTATTTTTTTTCTTCAAGCCACGACACGGTGTAGTTCCGTCCCTTCGCGGTAAGATAAGATTGGGCCACTACAACACTGGTCCCTTCCAGAAGTCATTTGCCGAAGCAGCATACTCCCAGGACAGGAGTTATTACACAAAAATGAGACTGATACATTTTTCAATCCCAGGGGTTTGGGGTTTTTCGCCCCCTCCACCGCTTCTTTGCCTCGCTTCCAGTTTTCTCTCCCCTCTCTCTCTTTTTTCTGTCGTTTCCGCCCAGCCGCTTCTCTTACTCCACTTTTCTACCCTTCCTTCTTCTTCATCTAATTCTAAATTTTAGGAATCTATTTTCTACTAATTACTTGATCCTGAGCTGATCCCGTTTGTTACGTAGTTTTTCTAGAGGTGAGTGGGTAGACCTTTCTTTTCTTCCGAGACTTTGTTAACGTTAACCACCCCGCCACATTAATGGTACCTTGTGGTACCTCGGGAATCCGACCTAGCAGAAGACGAATTCGCTTCCATGAATCTCTAGGGAAAGAAATACTAGAGCAGCGTGAAGGGCTACATATATATATATATATAGATATCCATATATGTGGTATCCATTCCCCTCTCAAATTATTTCGGTACTTATTTTACCAATCCGCAGTAGAAATTGAAAGCCTTTTTTTGTCCCGAATACCGGGAGTGGATGGCGGCGTGCCGCAGTTTAACCCCGAGCGGGGGCTATTTCACAAATATCGACATCGAACAAAGTGGTTCCCTTCTTATCATTTCGCCCTAAACCCCGGCGGCAAAATCGTATCCAGGCATTGGGGGGATATGACAAATAAGAGTGCTAGAGACTCGAGTAACTTTGGCTAGTAACGGGAAATCTTTTACATAAGCAGGAAAAAGACTGTTAGACTGTTATGTAATTTCCCTTTTTTTTACTCGGATTGGGTTATATTTATATATTTTGATGCTGAGAATTCGTATTCAATTCCCAATATAGAAGTAACAAAGAAGTTCCCGGCATTAGAAATTATATCTACCTCATTTTCTCATATTGTAAAAAACGACACATTACCACATTACCCGGTGTGACAATATTACTTAAGTTGGAAATCGCGACAAAAAACAAAAAGATTTGACCAAGAAATTTAATTTTTAGGTGGTTAATTGCAATTTCGCACCAAATTATAATTTTGCGAAACTGTAACTTTTTTATTAAAAGTGGTAGGAAATACAATTTTTATTTCTGCATCGAGACCATGCGGACCCGAGCGTTTCCGCGAAACTGAGACAGCTTGATCTTTGGATTTCGTACGACTTAGCCCCTTGTCGGATTTGAACCGACGACTTACGCCTTACCATGGCGTTACTCTACCGCTGAGTTAAAGGGGCCTCAGGTCAGAAGTAAATTTGGGTTGAGTTCTGTTGGGCACACCGTTAGTTTCTACCCCGTTCCTTTCGCTTTTTTCTATGCCAATATCGGATTGGAACTCGATGAAACAGAAGGGACCAGGTCTAATCCGAAGCACGAAATAGCTACGTTTCTGACATAGAAGTGTATATATATATATATATATACACATAAACCAATAAATCTATTTATCTATCTCCAGGTAGATAGTTTTACGTTCCATTGAACAAAGAGGCTCATAGGAGAAGGTAGAAGGAGTAAGAAAAGAAAAAAGAGACAATAATACAATAATTAGGTAACTTCTTACTTTGCCACGTGACGTCAAGTAATCCCAATCTAGTAATAAAAATTCATAGAATGACTTAGACTTTCTCGATCCCCGATCTGTAAAAACTTACATCTGATCTGTCGGTGAAACATGGGGAAGAAATTGATTAGTCTGAGCTCGCGGCAAAGACCAAGCGCCGTACTACCAACGTAGGTAAACAATTGGTGGTTTACTTTGCGGAGACAGGATTTGAACCCGTGACCTCAAGGTTATGAGCCTTGCGAGCTACCAAGCTGCTCTACCCCGCTTAGTTAATGCCTCCAATGTAATTATTATACATCTCTTGAATAATTACATTGAATATAAGCAGAAAGAACTGTCTAATTCAGAGAATTAGACATCATTTGTGAGATAAGTAGAATAAAACTTCTTCTGCCAACTCGATTTCGATACTCCAGGCAGCACACAAGTGTGTGCCATTTCGCGAGGTACGTGTCTAGATAAGCCAAAGTCTCGGTAATTGGATCTGGGTCGTCCGGTTAGGGAGCACCGGTTATGGAGACGAACGGGTGCACTATTACGCGGCAGAGATTGCAATTTTCTGGAAATAGTTAGTTTATCCTGAATTGTCAAACTACTATTAATCTGTCTCTTCAAGAATTGGCGGGTAACATCATATCTCTTTACCAATTTTTTTCTTTTTTTTTCCTTCTCAATGAGACTTTTCTTTGCCGTAATTGATGAATCAGTAAACAGGATTGGATTACTACTCTAAAACAAATTGAACTTACAAGCAAAAATTTCTTTACCAATAACTAGAGAAGAGATAATAAATTTCCATCTCTAGTTATTGATAAATGGATAATTGGTCTCAAAATTGGCTCGGGCGTGCGAGATGTTGGGGGGGGGGGGTAAGCTTGGCGCGAAAGTAGACAATTTGGTAGTCAACCGAAAAAAAAATTAGCCAAATTTACCAGATGTAGATGCTATTAGAAAAGCTGCGTAAGTAAATATGTAACCTACGGAAAAATGAGCTAGGCCCACCAGTCTTGCTTGAACGATAGAGAGAGCGACTGGCTTGTCTTTCCAGCGTATCACGTTTGCTAAGGGTGTTCGTTCATGGGCCCAAGCTAGGGTTTCAATGAGTTCTTGCCAGTAACCGCGCCAAGAAATTGGAAACATAAATCCAGTAGCCCACACAAGATGTCCGAACAGGAACATCCATGCCCATACAGATAAACTGTTCATACCGAAAGGGTTATAACCATTAATAAGTTGCGAGGAGTTCAGCCATAAATAATCCCTCAACCACCCCATTAAATACGTAGAAGATTCGTTGAATTGAGCAGCATTGCCTTGCCACAAGGTAATGTGTTTCCAGTGCCAGTAGAAAGTGACCCATCCAATGGTGTTCAGCATCCAGAAAACAGCTAAATAGAAGGCATCCCAAGCTGAGATGTCGCAGGTACCGCCTCGGCCGGGACCATCGCAGGGAAAACTGTAACCGAATTCTTTTTTATCTGGCATCAACTTGGAACCGCGCGCGTCTAACGCGCCTTTCACTAAAATCAGTGTAGTTGTGTGTAGGCCCAAAGCAATGGCATGGTGAACCAAGAAATCTCCGGGCCCAATCGTTAGGAATAGCGAGTTGCTGCTGTTGTTGACAGCGTCCAACCAGCCGGGTAACCACAAGCCCCGACCGGCATTACTTGCCGGACTACCCGCCGAGGATAGAAGCACATCGAAACCATACAAAGTTTTACCATGAGCAGATTGAATCCATTGAGCAAATACAGGTTCGATGAGAATCTGTTTTTCCGGAGTCCCAAAGGCTAGCATTACGTCGTTGTGTACATAAAGCCCTAGCGTGTGGAATCCCAGGAATAAACTAGCCCAACTTAAGTGAGCTATTATTGCTTCTTTGTGTTCCAACATTCTCGCTAAGACGTTATCTCTATTTCGCTCCGGATCATAATCTCTAATAAAGAATATAGCTCCATGTGCGAAGGCTCCTGCCATGATGAACCCGGCAATATATTGGTGATGAGTGTATAGCGCGGCTTGAGTCGTATAATCCTGCGCTATAAAAGCATAAGCAGGTAGGGAATACATGTGTTGTGCGACCAACGAAGTGACGACCCCTAAAGCAGCTAAAGCGAGCCCTAATTGAAAATGGAGAGAATTATTGACGGCATCATAAAGTCCTTTGTGTCCACGGCCCAACCTACCTCCTGGAGGGGTATGAGCTTCCAGAATCTCTTTCATGCTGTGCCCAATACCAGAGTTAGTCCTGTACGTGTGGCCGGCAATTATAAACACAACGGCAATGGCTAAGTGGTGATGAGCAATATCAGTTAGCCACAAACTTTGAGTCTGTGGGTGAAATCCGCCCAAAAAGGTTGAAGTAGCTGTTCCCGCTCCTTGAGTGCTATCAAACAAATGGCTAAGAGAATCGGGATTTTGAGCATAGACACCCCACTGACCCGAGAAGAACGGCCCCAATCCTTGAGGATGCGGGGTAGCAGTTAATAAATTATCCCATCTGACATGTCCGCCCCTCGCTTCGGGAATAGCTACATGGACTAAATGCCCTGCCCAGGCCAAAGAACTCACTCCGAAGAGTCCTGAAAGGTGGTGATTGAGCCGAGATTCAGCATTTTTGAACCAAGAAATGCTTGGCTTCCATTTGGGTTGCAGATGTAACCAGCCAGCTAGTAAGAACGAAGCAGAAATAGCTAGTAGAAAGATAGCTCCGGTGTAGAGATCTTGGTTATCACGTAGACCAATGGTGTACCACCATTGATACACGCCGGAATAGGCAATATTGACTGGACCCGCAGCCCCCCCTCGGGTGTAGGCTTCGACAGCTGGTTGACCAAAATGAGGATCCCAAATGGCATGAGCGATGGGTCTCACATGTAATGGGTCCCGCACCCATGCTTCGAAATTGCCCTGCCAAGCCACATGGAACAAATTTCCAGAGGTCCATAGAAAGATGATAGCTAATTGACCAGAATGAGATGCAAATATTTTTTGGTAGAGACGTTCCTCGGTAGTGTCGTCATGACTCTCGAAGTCGTGGGCGGTGGCTATACCAAACCAGATACGACGAGTAGTTGGGTCTTGGGATAGACCCTGGCTGAACTGTGGAAATCTTGATGCCGTAATGTTTCTCAAATCCTCCTAGCCATTATCCCACTGCAATGATTCTCGCCAGGAAGAACGCCCACGTCGTGGCGATTCCACCCAGAAGGTAATGAGTTACTCCCACGGCACGTCCCTGTATAATACTCAGGGCCCTAGGTTGGGTAACGGGAGCAACTTTCAATTTGTTATGAGCCCAGACAATGGATTCGATGAGTTCTTGCCGGTATCCGCGACCACTAAATAGAAACATTAGACTGAAAGCCCAAACAAAGTGAGCCCCCAGAAATAGAAGACCATACGCGGATAATGAAGAACCATATGATTGAATGACTTGGGAAGCCTGTGCCCACAAAAAATCACGTAACCATCCATTAATGGTTGTCGAACTTTGTGCAAAGTTTCCCCCAGTGATGTGGTTTACCACCCCTTGTTCGCTTACACTGCCCCACACATCGGATTGCATCTTCCAGCTGAAGTGAAATATAACTACTGAAATCGAGTTGTACATCCAGAATAACCCTAGGAAGACGTGATCCCAAGCAGATACTTGGCAGGTGCCTCCCCTGCCGGGACCGTCGCAGGGAAAGCGAAAACCGAGATTCGCTTTGTCGGGTATTAGTCGGGAGCTGCGTGCAAATAAAACGCCTTTCAATAGTATTAATACAGTGACGTGAATCGTAAATGCGTGGATGTGGTGTACCAGAAAATCTGCAGTACCTAACGGAATTGGGGCTATGGCAACTTTGCCGGCTACAGCGACTAAGTCGCTGCCACCCCAGGTTAAGCTAGTACCCGCCGCCGCATTAGGCGCGGTTGATCCGGGAGCCAAGGTATGGGTATTCTGCACCCACTGAGCGAATATCGGCTGTAACTGAATGGCGGTATCCGAAAACATATCTCGGGGACGCCCCAAGGCACTCATAGTATCATTATGGATGTATAGGCCGAAGCTATGAAAACCTAGGAAAATGCAGACCCAGTTGAGGTGTGAAATTATTGCATCGCGGTGCCGAATAACGCGGTCCAACAAATTGTTGTATTGAGTAGTTGGGTCGTAATCTCTTACCATGAAAATAGCTGCGTGTGCAGCTGCGCCAACTACTAAAAATCCCCCTATCCACATATGATGTGTAAATAAGGAAAGTTGTGTGGCATAATCGGTGGCCAAGTAAGGATACGGGGGCATTGCATACATGTGGTGGGACACAATAATTGTTAAAGAACCTAGCATGGCAAGATTGATCGCTAATTGAGCATGCCACGAACTCGTTAGAATTTCGTAGAGACCTTTGTGACCCTCACCCGTGAAGGGGCCTTTGTGAGCTTCCAGGATTTCTTTTGTACTATGTCCGATACCCCAGTTGGTTCTGTACATGTGACCAGCTACCAAAAAGAGAACAGCGATGGCTAAGTGGTGGTGTGCGGTATCAGTCAGCCACAAACCTCCCGTCACTGGGTTCAACCCTCCGCGGAAAGTCAAAAAATCTGAGTATTCTGACCAGTCAAGAGTAAAAAATGGGATCAGCCCCTTCGCAAAACTCGGATACGCCTGAGCTAGAAGATCACGATTAAGAATGAATTCGTGAGGAAGGGGTATTTCTTTGGGGTCAACTCCTGCATCTAATAGTTGGTTAATTGGCAGTGAAACATGTATCTGATGTCCTGCCCACGCTAGAGATCCCAACCCCAATAGACCCGCCAAATGGTGATTTAGCATTGATTCAACGTTCTGGAACCAAGCTAGTTTCGGAGCAGCTTTATGGTAGTGAAACCAACCGGCGAAAAACATTAATCCGGCAAAAATTAACGCACCCACAGCTGTGCAATAGAGCTGCAACTCATTAGTTATTCCGGAAGCTCGCCAAAGTTGGAAAAATCCAGACGTTATCTGTATACCCTGGAACCCCCCACCTACATCTCCATTAAGTATCTCTTGACCCACTATTGGCCAAACAACCTGGGCGCTGGGTTTCACATGAGTAGGATCATTCAGCCACGCCTCATAATTGGAGAAACGGGCCCCGTGAAAGTACATGCCACTCAACCGAATGAAAATAATAGCTAGCTGACCAAAATGGGCACCAAATATTTTACGGGATATATCCTCCAAATCATTGGTATGGCTATCGAAATCGTGGGCATCAGCGTGTAGGTTCCAAATCCATGTGGTGGTACTGGGACCCTTAGCTAAATTTCTCGAGAAATGTCCGGGTTGGGCCCATCTCTCAAAAGAGGTTTTCACAGGATCCTTCTCCACCATGATCTTGACTTCTGGTTCTGGCGAACGAATAGTCATCGGGACTCTCCTCTCTTCGGACAGGGGATAGCAACAACCTACCAACGGAAGATACGAAACTTCTAAGAACTAGAGTTTTTACCAGCATGTAGTAATCTATTCCCTTTATCCCTTGAGTTTGAAACTCGAGCAGCTGCTATAAAGAAGTTATGCAGGGTAGGCATTTGATGGTATTATTACACGACCCAATAGTGCCTAATGGACTTGATGTGATTGATCATCCGTTCGGTAGGGAGAAGGGTGGCTAAGTCGATGCCGAGCAAGCAGGAACCTCTACCTATCAACTCTATTTGTTAACCTTTTTGTTTCATGTCGTTCTGCCCCCCCCCCACTGATTAGTTAAACGGAGAAGAGCGTCCTGTAATTTTTAACCGATTCTGTGCTTCGATGTAATTTCCGGGGGAAGGTGCTACTGCCTGTTTCCAATACTCAGCAGCTTGATCAAACCAAGCCTCCGAAATCTCTAAATTTCCCTGGTGAATGGCCTGTTCCCCTCGATCAGGATGGGTGATTATTTCCCAATCCCCTCCTTTAGAACCGAACTCGGGGGTTTCCCGCCTCATACGGCTCAGACAACTCTGTTACTGGCTTTTTGTCCCCTAACCGAAAGATAGTTACTACTTTCGAACTTCGGAGGAACTAAGAATAGTCAGGTTTCCTACTTCATCCGTCTCGAATGAAATTTTTTCCGTACTCCCAGTCAAAAGAACAAGAGGACGGGAGTAATAACCTCTTTTGGCACTAACTACCCCATCTCAATTTGGATTTTTTTATATTGGATAAATTTTTCCTTTAGGATTTGATACTACGCCGTGGTCCGTCACTTATTTTTTCCCAACTGTCTCTACTACGGAGACAAATTGTATAACTTCTTCGATGGACCAATCTCATTGTATCGACCCAGATTTTCAGTGACGAATCTTTACGGTGCTTTATTCCTCGATTCAGTCAGTTATCCATGAGACAGTTAGGCTACCTTCCTCCTCCAAACCTGGATTGCTTCGAGAGAGGCCGAATCCCGCAGCTCGAGGCAACTCCCGTTGGGAAGTATGCTTGGGGGAAGCCCTTTTCATTGGTTGAGTATTTATAAACCGAAGAATCCTGAAGCGCAGGTAGTCGCACGTGGTGACAGATCACAGCCATATTATTAAAAGCCTGCGGCGGAGAAGAATTCCGCTCCGGTGCTTGAAAGTAGTATTCCAAAGCTCTTGCATGTTTTCCATTACTTGTATGAGTGAGGCCTATATTATAAAGTATGTAACTTCGGTCATAGGAATCAACCTCTAAACGCATGGCTTTGTAGTAGCTTCATAAAGCTTCCGCATATTCTCCTTCAGGTTGGGCCGACATCCGTTACGGTTGCTTACACAAAAAAGCCCCGCTTCGAAACCGCACATGAGGTTCCCAACTCATACGGCTCCTCCCGCTCGATTCGCAGAAGGGAGTAGCATTCGAAATGACTTAAATTTTTTTTTCACTCCTTAAATTATTTCTATTCCCAATCTTAAATCAAGCGGGGGTTAGTGTTTCACGAAACTGGTATCTAACCATCCTTCTCGCAAAGAATTTTTCTGAGTCGGTTGCGTCATTCCCTCACGGCGACAGCAGTAACAACAAATCCCTTGTCAATTTATTCGTTCCCAATGTTTCGTTTCTCGAGGGGTTATCCACCTCAGCAATCTCCAATGATTTTAAGGGTATCCGAGCTGCAAACGGGATGGATGTTTGTTGCCCCAATCGCTATTGGTCGTTACCGCGACTTCGAAGTTACCGAAAACAGGCAATATCTATCGAAACCAAAAATTGCCGGAGATTTTGTATTGCCGATTCCTCCATGTGGTGCCCATCCCCCCTCTGTGCTTACTCATGAAATTGCCACGTATCACACATCAAATTATGGGTTTAACCTCTTGCTTGCTTGGTATCGAAATCCGTGGGAAATGGAAGCCGTAGCTTCCGAGGCTGCATCAATCGTGGATACGCGACCGAAGGGTTTGTTTGGCAATCGAAACACACCTCTGTGAAATGTGGGCTTGTAAAAGCTGTAATTTATTCAACTTATATTGAGTAATGATAAATTGTTTGCCTCATCGAATCGCACCATCCCTGTAGTATGTAGAAGCTTCCCTCTCTCTCTTAGTGGTAGGTAGGATTTGCGACGAAATATCCGCTAGAATTGTGAAAGTTTTGTCGATAAAGTTGTCATTTCTCTGAGATCTAGGCGTAATCAATTTCGACTCCTTGTTTTTTTTTTGCACTCCACCTATTATTAGTACATCAACTGAGATTGCAAAAAGAAAATATTCTTGGCCGATAATGTATAATATAGAGAAGGAAGTTAGTAAAGTGGTAAGTCGCGTTGAATTTTTTCTTTTTGTCTGATTTGTATCTCGAAAAAGAAATTGTTCTTAACTACTACCCGCAAGTCACTTGCCATTTTACTATCTAAATACCTAAAATATGTCGAATGAATTAACTAATGAACCCCAGGAAGGGTGGCCGAGCGGTTTAAGGCGTAGCACCGGAAATGCTAAGTAGATTTCCAGCTACCGAGGGTTCAAATCCCTCCCTTTCCTTTCTCTATTTTTACCTCCCTAAGGTTATCTTTCTTCTCTTCCCTATTAAAATCTAGCTAAATTGCCGGTTCGAGAGAGACAGGCTGTAGTCGGGGTTTCAGGTAAAGCCGTCCAAAAAGAAGCCCAAGGACCATCTCAATAGAAACGGTAAGAATTGGTAATACCTCGGTTGATTAGGAATTTCGTTGAAGTGATGCGGACCGGCGATTCGGATAATCCATTGTGTGCCAAATTAAATTGCTCAAAACTAGGAGATTTCCCTCTGAAGTGAAAAATTATAAATTAATTTCCGCTCGAAAAAGGTAATAAGCTAGACCGAGAAACTTCCGTTATTTTCTGAGTAATCTGCTTATTGAGTTCCATCATCCCAAGTCCTTTGCCTGGGTTTTCATTGTGAAGACCTCCAAATTAAAATTATTTGATTGAATTAAAAATTTAGTAGATGATCATTAAGCTTTGCGGGAGTAATACTCGACAACTAACAATTCATTTATATTCAAATTGACGGATTCCCGATTGGCAACACGATTAACCAATCCTGTTGGCCTGTTGCCTTCCGATAGGGAGACGGTCAAGTGATCCGGTGTTTTGTCCCCTCCGGGAGACTCACCCCGCAGCGCATTACAGGAAGTTGGTCGATTTCGAACAGTAATACTATCTTTTGGCTTACGGCGATAGCTTGGTATATCTAAAATACAATTATTAACTAATATATGTCTGTGATTAACTAACTGTCTAGCGGCAGGAATCGTGGAAGCCATACCTAAGTGAAAAATAACATTATCTAGACGCATCTCAAGTAATTGCAGTGGTACTTGGCCCGTTGAACCCCTAGTTTTTCTAGCGATACGTACGTATTTCAACAGTTAGCGTTCTGTTAATCCATAATTGAAGCGTAATCTCTGTTTGGCCTCCAAACGCACGCAGAATTGAGAGATTTTCCTTGAAGCTGATTGATCGGTAGCAACTCGAAATTCTCCCAAGTTGGGAGTTTTACCCTTACCCGTAAACCCCGGTAAATTCTTTAGACGACGTATCAATTTCAAACGAGGTCCTCGGTAGCGAGACGTAAAAACTCCTTTTCTGTAAACGTTTTATAGTTGGGGAAAAAACTTATGGGATCAGTACGAAGATACCAGATACCACCTATTGCTGGAAGATGCCACCTATTACTGCTGGCGAAGAAAATAGAATTTAGTCAGGATTGATATCTGTGGCAATCATAACATATGAAGAGGAACTAATAAATATTCAACTTGTTATCAACATTTGACAAAAAAGAAATAGATCGAGGGTGGAGGGGTAGGTGAAAAACTACCAGCAATTCGTAATGTCAAATAGAGACGTTATAGCATACCCATTTACATAAAATTTTGGCGAAAAAATAAATCAAATTGATTGACGAATATATTGCTTCAGGTGGTGCATTAATATATACTCCTATAATAGAAATACCCCCATAATAGAAACTCAACTTTTTGAAAAACAATTAACTCGCCGCCGACGAGTTGAATTACATGCATTTCTTTGCTGGAAGTGCGAGATTGAAAAAAAAAAAATTTGTCTTTCTCTTTTTCACCAGTTGAAAGCCTACTAAACAAAAAAAATGTGTAGACAAATTATATAATGGTTCTGGACTGTTTCAAATTGGGGGTAGACGAAGTGGCGTCAGCCTGAGGTAGGCGGATTGGTAGGTGTAAGCACGCCGAAATTTTTGACACACAAATTTTTGACACACATGTGTTTTTCAATCACATGTATGTGGTTATCTATCTCTTCTCATCAGTTCGTTGGGGCCTAAAGGGTGGGGATATGGCGGAATGGTAGACGCAGCGGACTCAACCAGATTGAGCCTAGGTACGGAGACGTATAAAGTGGCAGCCCCCAGATTCAGGGAAACCTGGGACCATTTATCGGGCAATCCTGAGCCAAATCTTGTATTACTCAAATGAATTTCGGGCGATGAGGCGAGATAGGTACAGAGACTCGACGGGGGCCATTCCAACGAACAGTCTGTTAGTTACTAGTTCTCAAAATAACTGAATATCTAACTGTTTTGCGTGGTTAACTGCATGAGGTAAGATGTAGAAGTATGACACTGAGACCCAGTACTTAGTAAAGAAAGAAAATTCTAATTTTTTCTTCTATTCGGACGCGAACCCCTCCCCTCGGTTTGGGGCCAGCATTCATTCACAGAGTCGCGATAATTTCTGCTCGTACTTATTAGGTAAGCACTAAGTAGACTCCTTCTACTATTGCTGGTGCGCGTATTCTCCCCTATACCTGTTGTGAGATCCCACTCTATTACAATGAAAACTATTCAGCAAGCGAGCCGGTGGCGAAAAATGATACTTTCGTGAATGGAGGTAGAGTCCTATTCTACACACCTTTTAGAAGTAAGAAGTAGCGGCGCAAGTTGCAGTAGGACGAAAATCCGTTGGTTTCACAGGACCGTGAGGGTTCGACTCCCTCTATCCCCAACGCGACACTTTAATTGACCCATTTCAAGCCGTTTGGATCCACACAGTTTGTTCGGAAGCGAAATACGGAAACTACTTCAATTTCATCTTCTACTTCTACTCGGTCTTCCCAAAACACTTTGTAATTGAGCCATTCAGGCTTTTAATATGCATGAATGGCTCAATTAAGCCCCCCCCCCCCTTCCAGACTTTATTTACCGGAGGCAATATTGTATTAAACAGATCGATAAAGGCGAGATCAACGGTTTGACTAGGCAAAAAACTGGAGTTGAAAAATATACTTAACTGATTTTCAGTTGGGTTTCATCCATAAATGAGTTGGCCGAGATAGCTCAGTTGGTAGAGCAGAGGACTGAAAATCCTCGTGTCACCAGTTCAAATCTGGTTCTTGGCATCTGAATGGTTTGGGAGATAGGCCGAACCAGTTCTGGTATTGTAGAAAACCAACCAGCCCCGAAGGAGCTAACCGAAAACCAGGAAGTATCTCGAAAACTGGGTGGGTGAACCGAGAGCTGCGCCTGGTAACCGTAAACAGCTTCGGCAAAAATTAGACGGTAACGGTGGGTCGGTCGGTAAATAAGTTTTCAGATGAGACCAATTTCTTTATTTCACTTATTTTTATATTTCACTCCCAGACAAATTAATAGGCATCCTGTAACTCGTAAGAGTTAGGTACAACGTAATCTTTACGTAGAGGCCACCCTATCCAACTTTCAGGCATCAGTATACGCCTAAGGTGCGGATGACCCTGATGGATTATTCCCAACATATCATAGGATTCACGCTCTTGGAGATCCGAGCTTTTCCAAACCCAGTAAACTGAAGGTATTCTAGGGTTTCTTCTTGGAACAAAAATTTTTGTACATACTTCCTCGGGTTGATCTGGCTGATCTCGCATCTGCGTTAGATGATATACACTGACTAAAGATCCTCCCGGTGCCGAGTCGTAAGCACATTGAGAGCGCAGATAATTGAAACCGTAAGCGTATGGAGCGACAGCTACAGGTAACCACTCCTCCGACTTGACTTGCAAGGTCTCGACACCCCTGTAATCGTAACCCAAGGGTCGGTGGGAAAACTTATGTCTAGTTGACCAAGCAGATAATCGACCCCTCGCCTCGATATTAAAATTATCCTCATTGATAGTGTTCATATTGGTTAATACCTCTTTCTCTTTCTATCCATGTATGAAATAAAATCTAGTTATTCGCCTACTTCTTATATTTATTTTTCAGACTTATCTTTAAGCTTCTGAGAGTTTTCCGAGAAGGTATTGGACAAGAGCTTTGTGTCACAATTAGTTAATTCCCGATTGTATTCACCTATATAGATGCTAGGTACAAAGCGAAATCGATGATTTAGGCTGGGGTATTTCGTTCGGGTGGGACGGGAAGCCCGATCTATGAAACTTCCTCTAGCAATTTTCTTACGGAGTTTTGTTACGGCATCGATAGTAGCTTCAGGCTTAGGTGGGCAACCCGGCAGATAGATATCAACGGGAATTGATTTGTCTACCCCGCGAACGGTGCTATAGGAATCTGTGCCAAACATGCCTCCTGTAATGGTGCAAGCTCCCATAGCGATTACATACTTCGGATCAGGCATTTGCTCGTAGAGTCTTACGAGGGACGGGGCCATCTTCATGGTTACAGTACCGGCGGTAACAACTAGGTCTGCCTGCCTAGGACTGGATCTGGGTACTAGACCGTACCGATCAAAATCAAATCGTGAACCAATTAGGGAGGCAAATTCAATGAAGCAGCAGCTGGTGCCGTATGAAAGTGGCCACAAACTGGAAAGTCGGGACCAGTTGGAGAAATCACCGATATTAGCTAAAAAAATTGAATTTGACGCACCCCATTCGGGGAGGGGAGGCTCCGCCGAATTGAGGGGGATATCTACACCGCGAGGTTCGATTTTATCTATGTCACTTTCACCCGAATGTTCGGAAGTTGACACCATTCCGATGCTCCTTTTCGCCATGCGTGAACCAAACCAACTACTAGTATAGAGATGAAAATGATCACTTCGACGAAAGCAAGTAGTCCCAATTCCCTGAAAGATACAGCCCAGGGATATAAAAATACGGTTTCGACGTCGGAGACCACGGAAACCGAAGCAAACATGTAATAACGTACCTGAAATCGAATCCAAGTATCTCCCTTCGGCTCGATGCCCGACTCGTAACTCGTTAACTTCTCCGGTCCCCTCCGAGTGGGGGCAATAAATCCGGGAATCGAAAAAGCTAAATAGGGAATAGATATAGAGACTAGCAGGAAAATCCAAAAGGAGTCATATTGGTGGAGCAAAAACATTTGCATACTCCTTTCGCCCTAATTTTTTTAATTTAGTTGATAAACTTGGAGAAGGTGTCGACCTGGGAGAGGCGAATTGATGAATAACCATCGTCTTGCTATACTGCAATGGGTTTAGCACGTATAACCCCTTTGGGGAAGTGAATTGAAATTTTAGTTTGACTATATTAGTTTGGCTACACTGGTAGTTACTCCGCCGATGATGGGAAGTGGAAAAGAAAGTGTTAGCTTTCTACTTTGGGAATGGCAGTGTCGGGTTTGTGGTATAGAAATCGAGTGATTCGTAAATTTCAGCAGATTGCCTGTACATTTTTCCGACCCAGTTAGTGATTAACTGCATCGAGGAACTGACATATATTTTTATGTCAACTTTTTCCAACAATTTTTTTCGACTAAGAGAAACTCAATAAATTAGATGTGATAATGTAGTCATTTAAATAGATAGTCATTTAAGTAGATAGTCATTTAAATAGATAACTTAGATTGATTGAGTAGACACGGTGTGCCGACGACTACTCCTTGTCTTTTGAAGTTGGGACTATACGGATTCGAACCGTATACACTCCCGGTCATGTAGATCGAAATGAAGAAAGAAACGTTCTTGAATTGCTTTGCAAACCCACCATGCCGCTTCTACGGCATAGAGCTATTTCACCAGCTGCTCCCCAATCCAATTGGATTGGGCAAACAATTGCTGATGCACCAACCTTACCTCTTTTCTTTGGAAAAAAAAAAAGGGAGGGGGGTGTATGCCCAACCTACTTTTTCCAAAAAGTATTTCTATACCACCTCCTAAGCAACTACGTAAATAGAAAGAAAATAAATCAGGCAATCCCGAAGTATCTGAGAAAATAACTAACCCCGCATCGACAGAGGTTTGTGTTTGTCTTTGGGGATACAGGTCCACCTCGTGATATCAAATATTCTCCGTCGCTTGGAAGGAGTATACGACACCTTCCACACCCGAAAGTTCGTGAGATGGAGAATAGATCTCGCCCGGGTTCCCTCGCGTCGCCCCCGCCACTTCCAGCATTTGATAAATCACTTACCCACCATTTAGGGGTTGACTTATTTCGGTCAATTCATTTATCGTGCTACTACTATTTCGTATTCCTAATCGCAATACGGAAAATTATCATGCATAGTTTTGCATGAGTCGTTGGGTTTCGACAAATCTTATAAAGAAAGAGAATGAATATATATATATATATATATATATATATAATACATATATGGGATCGGAGATTTATTAAGTGGTGAAACATGCAGTTGTGTCTAGCTATTCCTTCGGATATAATAGAGATATCTATATGTGAGTCACACGCCTCGATAAATAGAGGTATAAAAAGTGGTGTGTATAAAAAGTGGTGTGGGATAAATTGGATAAGTTGATGGCGGCCTACTTGACTCAGCGGTTAGAGTATCGCTTTCATACGGCGAGAGTCATTGGTTCGAATCCAATAGTAGGTAACACTTACTAGATACCGTGATGATTAAATTGGTATCTAATAAGTTTTACTGTATGTGAGACACGTCAAAGGTTTTTGCGCATAGCGTGGTAGTATTATCGTGAGACTACCAAATCACTTGGTGCCCCTGGGCTCGGAGGAAACCTGTTAAGCAGCATTTGAAGCTTCTAGTCTGGCCTTCGCTCTTTTAAATGCCGAGTTGGCTTCTATTACTCTTTTCTTGCCTTCTGCTTTAGCTGAGTCAGCTTGAGCCATCTGGAAAATTCTTCGAGCTTCGTCGGGATCAATTTCAGTAGCTCTTTCCGCTTCGTTAACTAATATTGTTATCCGATTGTTATCTATCATGGCAAAGCCGCCCATCAGCGCCATTGCAGACCACTGCCCATCGTGACGTATTTTTGAAACTCCCATATCCAAAGCTGTAAGAAGCGGCGCATGGTTGGGTAGTATACCAATCTGACCACTATTGGTGGATGAAGCGATTTCCCAAACCTCGGAATTCCAAACTATTCGATTAGGGGCCATTACGCGAAGGTTCAATACCATCTCTTTCATTGACCCTCCGCTTGTAAAGCCGCAGCTTTTGCAGTGGCTTCGTCGATATTACCAACTGAGTAAAAAGCTTGTTCGGGGAGATTATCCAACTCTCCAGGAAGAATCATTTGAAATCCCTTAATGGTTTCCGATAAACTGACGTATTTACCCGGAGAGCCGGTGAAAACTTCTGCTACAAAAAAAGGTTGCGATAGGAAACGTTCTATTTTTCGAGCCCTAGCTACTGTCAGACGATCTTCTTCGGATAACTCGTCTAGTCCGGGAATAGCTATAATATCTTGAAGTTCCTTGTAACGTTGCAAAGTCTGCTTAACTCCCTGTGCTGTGTCATAATGCTCCTCACCCACGATCCAAGGCTGTAACATAGTCGAGGTCGAATCCAGCGGATCTACGGCTGGATAAATACCCTTTGCCGCTAATCCCCTTGAAGGCACGGTAGTAGCGTCTAAGTGTGCAGATGTCGTGGCGGGAGCCGGGTCAGTCAAATCATCCGCAGGTACGTAAACAGCTTGAATGGAAGTTATTGAGCCCTCTTTGGTGGAAGTAATTCTCTCCTGCAATGATCCCATTTCTGTACCGAGGGTCGGTTGATAACCCACGGCGGAGGGCATTCTACCCGGTAACGCTGAGACCTCCGATCCCGCCTGGACGAAGCGAAAAATGTTGTCGATAAATGGGAGTACATCTTGCTTGTTAACATCTCGAAAGTATTCCGCCATTGTTGGAGCGGTTGAGCCAACTCTCATACGAGCTCCCGGTGGTTCATTCATCTGACCATAAACCAGAGCCACCTTTGATTCCGAAATATTTTGTTCATTAATAACTTTCGATTCTTTCATTTCCATGTAAAGGTCATTCCCTTCACGTGTACGTTCTCCCACCCCGCCAGATACGGATACACCTCCATGAGCTTTCGCAATATTATTGATTGATTCCGTAATGAGAACCGTCTTTCCAACTCCAGCCCCACCAAATAATCCGATTTTCCCGCCTCTCCGATACGGAGCCGAAAGATCCACAACTTTTATACCCGTCTCAAAAATTGATAATTTAGTATCCAACTGGGTAAATGCCGGGGCGGACCTGTGAATTGGAAATGTCGTACTACTTTGCACAGGACCCAAATTATCTACGGGTTCGCCGAGGACATTGGATATTCGTCCAAGAGTAGTTTCACCAACGGGAACACTAAGGGGGGCTCCTGTATCAACAGCACCCATACCTCTCATCAAACCGTCTGTGGCACTCATAGCTACGGCTCTTACCTCATTATTACCTAATAATTGTTGGACCTCGCGAGTAACATTAATCTCTTGACCTGCTGGATTTTGTCCTTTGACTATTAGTGAGTTGTAGATATTGGGCATTTCCCCCGGCAAGGAAGCCACATCCAACACTGGTCCAATGATCTGAGTGATATAGCCCACGTTTTTTTCCACCAATTCAGAAATTTCGAAAGAGAGAGAACTGGTTTTCATAACTATACTATTTCGGTGTATTATCTTTATTTGATTACTGAATCGATAGAAATATATGGTATTTCATCGCCGGGTGGTCGATTGGAAGGGAGAAGTCAATAGTTCCCTTCCCACCCACTCCCCTTTATTTAATTCCGTTTTGCAGATGTAGCTATAGATAAATGAAATGGGGGGGGGTAAACCGCAGATGAAGCAGACTTCTTCTTCGTTTTGTATACGATCGAAAGACTGATGAAATCTGTGCTCTTCCATTGAATCTTCATTACCGGCGTGCGTGTACTCCTGTTTTTGAAACAAGATTGATCATTAAACGCGAGAGATTGGCAATTATTTAGTTCGTATTCTATCGACCAGTCTAACCACGAAGAGATTGCCGAGTCAATGTATTGAGATGAAGCGGAATGCTGCTTCCTAAGCAGTTTCTGTGGGAAAACAGATTGATTAGTTGCACCCCGCACGAGGCGCGGTATAAAATGATAATGTTCCATGCTTGAAATGGAGTTTCGACAGGTATAAGTATCGCGCGCGGGTCGAACTATATCCACTTTGCGTTTCACATCGAAATACTCTACCTATGCCGAGCAGATCTCATCTTTGCAAGATTTACTAATTTAGTCATAGGGAGGAACAAACCCATGTCACCACAAACGGAGACTAAAGCAGGTGTTGGATTCAAAGCTGGTGTCAAAGATTACCGACTGACCTACTACACCCCCGAATATAAGACCAAAGATACCGATATCTTAGCAGCCTTCCGGATGACCCCACAACCCGGAGTACCGGCTGAGGAAGCCGGAGCTGCAGTAGCTGCGGAATCCTCCACAGGTACGTGGACCACTGTATGGACAGATGGCTTGACCAGTCTCGACCGTTACAAGGGCCGATGCTACGACATCGAACCCGTCGCTGGGGAAGAAAACCAGTATATTGCGTATGTAGCTTATCCCTTGGATCTATTTGAAGAAGGTTCTGTCACCAATTTGTTCACCTCCATTGTGGGTAATGTTTTCGGATTTAAGGCTCTACGCGCCCTACGCTTGGAAGACCTTCGAATCCCTCCTGCTTATTCTAAAACTTTCATTGGACCGCCTCATGGTATTCAGGTCGAAAGGGATAAACTGAACAAATATGGACGTCCCTTATTGGGATGTACAATTAAGCCAAAATTAGGTCTGTCTGCTAAAAATTATGGTAGAGCCGTCTACGAATGCCTTCGCGGTGGACTTGATTTTACAAAAGATGATGAAAACGTAAATTCCCAGCCATTCATGCGTTGGAGAGATCGCTTCTTATTCGTAGCAGAAGCTCTTTTCAAATCTCAGGCTGAAACGGGCGAAATCAAGGGGCATTACTTAAATGCTACTGCGGGTACGTGTGAAGAAATGTTGAAGAGAGCTGTTTTTGCTAGAGAATTGGGTGCACCAATTGTCATGCATGACTACCTGACCGGAGGGTTTACCGCAAATACCAGCTTAGCTTTTTATTGTAGAGACAATGGACTGCTTCTTCATATTCACCGTGCGATGCATGCTGTGATAGATAGACAACGAAATCACGGTATACATTTTCGTGTATTGGCGAAAGCATTACGCATGTCCGGTGGAGATCATATACACGCCGGAACTGTAGTAGGCAAACTGGAGGGGGAACGGGAAGTCACCTTAGGTTTCGTCGATTTACTCCGCGACGATTATATTGAAAAAGATCGTAGCCGCGGTATCTATTTCACACAAGATTGGGTATCTATGCCGGGTGTACTCCCCGTAGCTTCGGGTGGTATCCACGTCTGGCACATGCCCGCTCTAACCGAAATCTTTGGGGACGACTCTGTCTTACAGTTCGGCGGAGGAACCTTAGGACATCCTTGGGGAAATGCGCCCGGTGCGGTAGCCAACCGAGTCGCATTAGAAGCTTGCGTACAGGCTCGGAATGAGGGTCGCGATCTCGCTCGTGAAGGTAACGAAATTATTCGTGAAGCTAGTAAGTGGAGTCCGGAATTGGCTGCCGCATGCGAAATATGGAAAGCAATCAAATTTGAATTCGATACAATTGATACGTTGTAAATAGATTCGAATTTTCGTAGCTATTTGCTACTGGCATCTGTTCCGCAACAGTTGTGAGACATACTAGGAGTATCGGGAAGGAATTAATTCTCCCCATACTCCTAATACGCGATACATAGTGAGGTTGGTTAATCAATGATGGAAACTGGGAGGCACATAGTTTCGAAATGTGAATCCGAGGGTTCGAATCCCTACCAACTCATATCGTAAAATTACGAGAACGAGTAGTCTAAAATTAAACTCGAGACTTTATTATAAAACACCTCTATAGTTTCACAGCATATCGCTTCGTCTGCTTCGTTGGATAGTATAAATTGAACACCTACAATATGATTGATTTGATAGATAACTAGTCAACTGCCAATCATTTATTGGGTCAATGAACTTGAATTTAGTCCCGATTTGTTGACACCTACCTTAATTGCAGGGAAAGTTCGTCATATCATAAAAAATCTATTGAAAATTTATTTCTTCCACAGGCTATAACGGAAACAACAGATGAGGAGATTTTTACGTCTGTAACAAATTGGTTTGAAGATAAGCGCAAATTTGGTGGATTGATTGGAGCTTTTCCGGAAGAAGCTACGAGAGGCTCTATCTCAACCGAAAAAGAAAGAGAGAAGCGGATAAGTGTTAACACGAATAGAGGATTATGGGCTCGATGTGATAACTGCGGGAACATGCTTTACGTGAAATTTTTGAGACAGAATAGAAGTGTTTGTGAAGAACGCGGTTATCATCTCTCAATGAATAGTATGGAAAGGATCGAACTTCTGATTGATCGAAACACGTGGATTCCCATGGATGAAGACATGACTGCAAAAGATGTTTTAGATTTTTCCGACGAGGATTCTTATCAGAATCGTATAGCTGTTTCTCAGGAAAAAACGGGTTTAACCGACGCTGTTCAAACAGGTATAGGGTATCTAAATGGAACACTTATTGCGCTTGGTGTTATGGACTTCCACTTCATGGGGGGAAGTATGGGTTCCGTTGTGGGTGAAAAGATTACTCGCTTAATCGAATATGCCACGGACAAGTCTTCGCCATTGGTCTTAATTTGTGCCTCTGGGGGGGCGCGTACGCAGGAAGGAACGTTGAGCTTGATGCAAATGGCTAAAATTTCTTCCGTCTTGCAAATTCATCAAGTTCAGAAAAAATTACTTCATATATCGATTCTTACCTATCCAACCACGGGGGGTGCCACTGCCAGTTTTGGCATGTTGGGGGATATAATTATTGCCGAGTCCAAAGCGTATATAGCATTCGCCGGTAAAAGGGTAATTGAATAAACATCGCGTCAAAAGATACCTGATGGCTTTCAAGCAGCTGAGTCTCTATTTGATAATGGGCTACTCGATTCGATCGTTCCACGTAATCTCTCGAAGGGTGTTTTGGGCGAAATATCTGAGCTTTATTCATCAGCTCCTTGTAAAAAAAATTGAATTCGTTCCGAATTTTATTTCTCGTATTTCTAAATCAGCCACACCTTACCTCACCGCCTCACCAGTAAATGGGAAAACAATTGTCATTTCTGCTTCATTTTTGTACAACAAGAAGTTTGCTGGATCTCTTGGTATCGGCCTACTTGTCCCCCCCCCCGGGGAAACCCCATAAAACGAAAAATCCAAATTAGATTATTTTATGGGAAGCCTGGAAACCCCTTTTCTTTATGGAATAAAAGGAATATCATTAGATATTAGAAAGAAGAGTGAAACAGAGATATATTGTTGTATAAATAAATTTCTTCTTTTATTTATTGTAGTTGAGGTAATTTTATCATGGCAGCATCTTATCTACCCTCTATTTTTGTACCCCTAGTCGGTTTGGTGTTTCCAGCAGTTGCAATGGCTATTTCATTTATATATATAGAGCGGGATGAAATCCTATAATTTTTTCTGGAGACGGAGTAAACCGCTTGGTGACTTTCTGATACCAATTCAATTGGAAGTCTAGTCTCAGCTAATACCTAATCGAGATGAATTCCCTTTTTCTTGGTGGTTATCCCCGTCCCAACAATATCCCAACAAGCTCGAGAAGGAATGCTGCTTCAGTCAATCTATATCTCATTCTCATTTCTATGCGAAATGAGATATAGATTGACTATTTGTTCCTAGGATGAGATACATGTAGATAACTACCTCATCCGCTTGAACCCCATTTTATTTTGGTACCTCATTATTAAATCCGAATACATCAAAGACAAGCGGAAGTAATGGACTGGAAAAAGGAATAGGGGGAGCAAAAATGATGACAAAATGGCTAATCCATTTATTATGCAATCTGTGAGGAAATAGTAATGAATTGCCGCTCCAAATGGATCCAAGTAGATTTCGTAAAAGGCTCTCGCACATTTGCAAATTCATGCTGGGCCTGTATCCTTGTCTGCGGTGCAACGGGTTTTTTACTAGTGGGATTTTCCAGCTGCGTCGGGGAAGATCTGATCCCCGGACTTTCATCCCAACACATTGTTTTCATCCCACAGGGTGTCGTGATGTGTTTTTACGGGATTGCAGGCCTCTTTCTTGGGCTGTATCTGTGGTGTACTGCGTTTCGGAACGTGGGGGGCGGATACAACTTGTTTGACAAGCGAGAAGGATTTTCTTCCATATTTCGGTGGGGCTTTCCTGGAAGGAATCGCCGCATCCACATTCGACTTGTACTAAAAGATGTGGAAGCGGTTGGATTGGAAAGTGGGGAAGGCTTTTATCCACGTCGGATTCTATATCTGAAAGTTAGGGGTCGGCGAAATATCCCACTAACTAGGATCGGTGAAGGTTTAACCCTAGGAGATATGGAAGAAAAAGCCGCCGAACCCGCCCGTTTCCCGCGTGTATCGATTGAAGGTTTTCAAAATTTACCGAATTTCAGAACTGGATGATTTGCAAAGAAATGCAAGGCTACTGGAGCGGCGAAAAAAAAACTTTGAGGGGGAGGGATCCAAAGAAGTGATAGTCTAACTAAAATAATTCATCTGATTAGTCTTGTACCTCGCTTATTTCCTTCTCCCGATTGATAGGTAGTTACAGTTAATATATGGAATTACATTACTGGAAACGAAGAATTCTTCGACGGCTTTTTAGTACCCCACACCGTTCCCCGGATAGGGCTTATGAGGCTAGTAAGCAACTGCAGTCCCTAGTGAATGACTCCCCGCTATTCGTGCGAATGGAGTCACCTCCCTCAACACCGGTGGAGTTGTCGCGGGCCACGGCAGCGCCCACAAACACGGCATCGAGGAAATCTAGATATCTAATATACTGCAGTCTCTTGGAGCACAGATTTAGCATATCTATATTGGGAATGCGAAAGGATCTAAGACTTATTTTCGGGACAAAGCTGCTTGGATTCCTTCCAATTGGGCACCATTGCGCAAACAAATTTTTGACAGAAAATCGCTTGAATGCGTTTCCGCCGAACCTTCCAGATACTTCGCTTCTCCAAGATATATCTCTAAAATCTCACCGAAATTGTTACGCGAATGGCGAAACAGTTAATAAACGAGGAGAAATATTTAGTTTATTAGGAGATAGAGAAGATAAACTGGATAATGATTTTCCTCCCGCAAAAGGATGCGTCTTTTACAAGTTGAATAATATAGAAGAAATAAATAGGAAATTAGCTTGGATTGAAGCGACTTCAAATGAGTTTGATGCTAGGGGAGCACGTTGTTCCCTAAACTTTTTCCCATTTCAAACTACCAAAAAGGTGATTGAAAAATCATTTAATTACGAATCAGCAAATTTCCCGTCGGCCTATGAGTCAATTAGTTTGGTGCCTCGGTCTGTAACTCGCACCTTATCCAGATTCGGGGCGGAATTGACAAATAAATCAAGTGTGTTGGTACATAATGATTTTGACTTAGCTAAAAACCAAGCATTAGTTTCCCTCCAATATGTTGGGTGTTTCCCGCTTCTCCCCCTCACAATTCCAATCAGTTTCAAAAATTGGTTTCTAGAGTCTTGGATTAGGGGTTGGTGGAACATTACTCAGACTCAGGTATTTATCAACCCCTTTCAAGAGGAAAAGGCTCTGAAGCAGCTCCGAGAAGTAGAAGCATTGCTCTGGTTAGACGACGCGACTGAACATCTGGCAGATACGCAGTTGCAAAATTCTGATGCAAATGCATATGACGAGACTACTCAATTGGCAACAATGTATAACGAACTGAATATTCAGCTACTGCTGCAGCTAGTAACCGATTTAATTAGTATTGCCATCTTAGCTTCATTGCTTATAACGGGTCGAAAGAGACTTGCGGCTTCAAATTCCCGGATTCAGGAGTCATTTTACAGTTTGAATGACACGATGAAAGCGTTTTCCATTCTTTCACTAACTGATTTACGTGTAGGGTTCCACTCGCCCCATGGTTGGGAAATAGTCATAGGCTCCTTCTTCGAACACTTTGGCTTAATTCCCAATAAATATGTAATTTCTCGCCTCGTTTCAACCTTTCCAGTTATTTTAGATACGGTATTCAAATATTGGATTTTCCGTCACTTGAATCGCACATCTCCCTCAATTGTAGCAACTTATCACACAATGAGTGGGTGACAACTACTTCCCCGAATTCGCATCTAGCAGGCTAGACCAGTTCATCCATTTGGGTTATTTGCACCCCCCCCCTCTCTCGCCCACCATATGCTAATAATGATTAAAAAAATTATAAAAGGGGAAAGAATTAGAACAAGAAAAAATTATTTGCCACCAAGCGGGTCAACATGTGACCCGTTTGTACAAAGACTTGGGAATAATCATCAATCTATGCGAAGAAGAATTACGAATAACTGGATGAAAAAGTGTTGGATTCTGTCACTTGCGGTATCGATCGGTTTCGGTGAATTAAACTGTCCATCTGTATCAAATGCATATCCGATTCTTGCGCAACAGAATTATGAGAATCCCCGAGAAGCTACGGGGCGTATTGTGTGCGCCAATTGCCACCTAGCCAAGAAACCTGTGGATATTGAGGCCCCGCAATCCGTTCTTCCCGATACTGTATTTGAAGCAGTTGTTAAGATTCCCTATGATACGTAGATAAAGTAAGTACTTGCAAACGGGAAAAAAGGTGGATTGAATGTTGGCGCCGTCCTCATTCTACCAGAGGGGTTCAAATTGGCTCCTTCTAATCGCATTCCAGCCGAAATGAAAGAAAAATTGGGGAAATTATCGTTTCAGAGTTACCGTCCTGGCAGAGAAGGTATAATCGTCGTAGGACCAGTGCCGGGCAAATTATACAGCGAAATCGTATTTCCAATTATCTCACCGGACCCCGGTACTAACAAAGAAGCTCATTTTCTGAAATACCCCATTTATGTTGGGGGGAATAGGGGGAGGGGACAAATCTACCCAGATGGGAGCAGAAGCAACAACACGGTCTATACCGCTTCGGCGACAGGAAAAATAAAGAGGGTTGTTCGTAAAGAAGGAAGGGGTGGATACGAAATCATTATCGAGGAGTCATCCGAGAGTCGTGAAACAACTGATACCGTCCCTCCCGGCCTCGAGCTCATCGTTTCAGAAGGTGAGTTTGTTAAGGCCGATCAGCCGTTGACTAATAACCCCAATGTTGGCGGATTTGGTCAGGGGGAAGTTGAAATTGTACTCCAAGACCCGTTGCGTATCCAAGGCCTCATAGCTTTTTTTGCATCGGTTGTATTGGCACAGATTTTTCTCGTGCTTAAGAAAAAACAGTTTGAAAAAGTGCAGTTGGCAGAAATGAATTTCTGATTGGCTACTCCTTTTGTTCCTCGTTGTCCCTCCCGTGGCTAAATAAATTAATTGATAATTATAATTGCGTGTGGAAAAAGAGATCTCCACCTGTCTCTCTTTTTAGTCAATGGTTTGGTAGCCGCATGGAAAGTGTTGATTGCGTCGACTTCGGCTTTGTTCGTGGCGTCAACGACGTCGACACCATCGACGTCACCCACATGTATTCTTCTTCCCCGACGCAATCGGCTGACTTCTTTGCCGACCAGTTCCCTAGTTCGACTCCATCAAGTCTGAACTGGGGCACAGAAGATGCAACGGCGGGTAGGGAGGTCGACCGCAAATATGAGTGGGGCTAGTTGGGAAGATTGCTGTTGGATGGAAGTAAATGGAAAAAAACTCCACCTGTTAGTTTAGTTTATCGAAGTAGAAATTGTACCCGAAAACTTATTGATTGATCCGATTATATCAAACTAGTTTTCCCTCCCGGACTAGAATACCTCTGCCAAACTGCAACATTAAATTTTTTATTTCTAATAATTATGTGACTAAAAAAGGTGTGGAGAGAACTATTCATTTTAGCTGTCATAGTCAGCCTCGATCGATTCTTTTCCATCTAAAGAATCGATCGAACCGTCTACTCGAAAAATGCGTCGCAGAACTACAATACCGATGAAGCTGGGCATTAATTACGTCCGGCCGGCAAATCAACTATAATTAGATATATCACTAATCCATCTCTATCTAACTAAATGGAGATATATTGAATTGAACCGCTTTTTTCTTCTCCTTCTTCGGGTAAAAAGAGAAGAAAAAACGGAGACTTCGCCTGTAGAATTCGGCAAAATTTTACTGATCAAATGGCAGTTATTATCGAGGAGACGACCCCAACCCCGAGTAAGCCCCGTAAGAGGATATGCCTAGCGAACCTATCACAAGTGTACCGGCTACAGTACCTACCAACCACAAGGGAATCCTTCCAGTGGTATTTGTCATCTGCGCCACCTCCTTACCCTCTACTTTTTTGGCTTTATCCTCCGGTCTCGACTCGAGACATGAACAGTCACAAATAATTAGGATCTCGATCTTTCTCAGACAATTCCTTTTAGTTTCTAATTAAAAAAGTAATTAGAAAATGGAACGGCAAGTACGAAAATCAGTAATAATCCCCGATAAAGGCTTGTACGATTCGATTCTACACTCTGTTTATTTGGATTCGGTTGTGTCGTAGATTCAGAGCTCACTAAAAACTACCTTTGAATGAATTGCATAGCTGATATGGACCCCAAAAAGAAAACTGTAGGTACAGCTAAGCCATGAACGGCTAACCACCTAACAGTGAAAATCGGATAAGTTTTATCTAAAGCCATTGGTTTCTCCTAAAAGAATTTGGTGAATGCGTCGACCTGTTCCAGCGAATCGAAGCGGCCAGTTACCAAGGGAACTTCTTGTCGGCTCTCTGAGAAATATTCGTTTGGGCGAGGGCTTCCAAAAACATCGTAAGCTAAACCTGTACTGACAGATGGCCAGCCTGCAATAAACGGGGAGGGTATAGTAATGCTGTGGATGACCCAGTATCAAATACTAGTAATAATGTCAGCAAAGGGGCGTTCTCCTGTATTCCCAGACATGTTCAGCTCCGTATCTATCTATATCTATCTTGTAATACTAAAAAGGACTGTTTCCCGAATAAGAAAAGGGGGTGAAAGATGCAGAATCTGCCAGTAAACCTTTTCGAATGGGACCTGAACCAAATTAGAATGTCACTTTAATACCCAGGGTATATCCGAAATATACTGGTTCAGTATAGCTAGCCCACCTTTGATGCGGCAAGGTTACCCGCTCCTCACAAGTGAGGTGTTCGATACTTACGAAATTTTCGATGGGTGGTTACCTACACCTAGACCAAACCGACTAGAAAGCCTTGGCCGGATTCAGACCCGTGCGTCGGTTCGCAGGCGCGGGGATCTCTTCCACTGCCCCGTTTCCCAGCCTGCTTCCGTCTCCCGGCGTGTTGGGGCACTTACTGTTACTGTATACTGTACTGATTTCAACTAGGCCTATGCTTATTAGTAGGCCAAATAGATAGCCATTCCGACAGCAATGGGGGTAGTTACCGAAAAGGGCAAGAAGTTCCTTAGCAATTGGTAACCAATTAATTAACGACCGGGAGGTACTATGTGGTTGCCTACCTAATAAATTAGTGAAACATAATTGTACCAAATAAACTAAATTTATGGGTTTAGATCAACCAATATTAGATCACCCAATAAATGTTACTAATCAACTCCGACTTAGCAAATTTGGGTAAACAACTTTGATTCAGTAGGTTCGGGTGATAAACTACTCGAAGAAATCGTATACTAACCCATCTGTCAGGTAATTTGGTATTCAAATTTATGCTCACTCTATTAAGTCACTTCGCCTTTTTGACGTCTGTATTAACTTTGACCCCAGCTTTATTTGTCGGATTGAACAAGATTCAGATTCTGTGACTTAGCACTTATAGAATCTAGATAGAGGGGGAGAAGAGCAAAAAAGGGGGCCCCGCCGGCGGCTACTATTTCATCGCACTTACCAATTACTATTCGGTTGATGCGGAAACCCGCTTTGGTAAGTTTGGTAAGTATTTACATTAAATATCTATAAACTAGAATGGTTGAAGCATCACTATCGGGAATTGTGTCGGGTCCGATTCCTATAACCCTAGCTGGATTATTTGTAACTGCATACCTACAATATCGACGCGGCGATCAATTAGATATTCGTTAGAATCTAATAATTGCCGCATCTCAAACATCAAACGGGACTTTGGCTTAAAAGAAAAATTGAAAAATATTCATCTAGAAATCCTTTTTTTATCCTACATTATTTCATCATTTCTAGGATTTGTCTGAAAATAGTTTTTTATCTAAGAAACAGACATGAGGGGGGGGGGGCTGCTTCGGCGACGACAATTTCGTTGCCTTCATCTCTTATGGATTTTGTATTCGATACGTATTATTTATATTAAGCAATCCCCGGGTAAGCGGGAGTAGGCACGCCCTGTAGGATTCGAACCTACGACATCGGGTTTTGGAGACCCGCGTTCTACCGGACTGAACTAAGGGCGTTCCCCTTTTCGGGGTCATTTTTTTATTCTAGAAATAAAATAATGGAGCAGCTTGCTTCCCGACTCCGCGGGGAGGAAGTAGGAGTTACAAATTTTTCATTTTTCATAAGTAGAAAGTTGGTTATACGACAAGTCCTACTACCGAAGCTTGGTGAATGGATCGAAAATAGGGATGACGGGATTTGAACCTGCGACATTTTGTACCCAAAACAAACACGCTACCGAGCTGCGTTACATCCCTATTAATCTCGATTTGTACCTGGTATCATTGATCCGATGCTACTTTATTTAAAGTATTATAACCGGTAGCTATAGATACCGGCTACTAGTAAAAGAAAAATTTATTTTCCGATAGGTGGTTGCCTCCTATCACTCCGTTCAATTCTTACCCTTTTTCCTTTTCATTTTTCACCGACGTCGCGGGTGTCAGTACCACCAATATTGAGTACTCCGAAGTTATCAGTTTTTCCTTTCGAAGAATTGATTTATAAGTTGTAAATAATAATCGGTTCTCCGGAAGTGAGAAAAGAGAAGTAGAGGAGGAATAAAGACTAAGAGGTAGAAAATTAAAAATTTAAAAAGAAGGAGGATTTTTGATGCAACATGTAAAGATATACCTTTCTACGGCCCCTGTCGTAGCTGCAATATGGTTTGGCTTGTTAGCGGGTTCGTTAATAGAAGTTAACCGTTTCTTCCCAGACGCTTTATTATTTCCATTTTTCTGATCCAAAGAACTAACTACAGAGGGATCAGATGGATCGGACGAGGCGAAAAAGTGGTATAAATTTACGTCTTGCGAAACGAGTAGCACGTAACCAAGTTTTTTATGGGGGGTATAGATAAAACCTAAACCTTATTGTTAAAGCTTCGCGAGTAGTCCGCTCAAACCATATTTGGATCTACTTGTGACCCTCCCACTAAAAAAAAACTTATCTTACTACGATGCAATTGATTTTATGACCAAAAGTAAAGATGCGAGGGTAACCACTGCTTTAGCATGTACAATATGTACTTGCAAAGAGGTTGGCGACAAATCCACGGGTATTTCTCGATACACTACACGTAAGAATCGCCGTAACACACCTACTCGGTTGGAATCAAAAAAATTTTGCGTTTGTTGCCACAAACATACTTATCACAAAGAACTAAAAAAATGAAGGATATTTCTGATTAATTCGTAGGTAATCAATATTAATGTGTATCGGTAGTCAAAAAAAATATCACGAATAAATTTAAGCGATCTCCCCGTAGACGTTCCCCGTCCATTCGCCCCGATGAAGTTATTGGTTACAAAAATACGAGCCTACTTCGGCGATTCGTAAGTGAGCAGGGAAGAATCCTATCGAGACGGATGAATAGATTGACCTCCAAGCAGCAGCGTTCGGTAGCTGTCGCTATAAAGAGAGCCCGTATTTTGGCTTTGCTACCCTTCTCAAATAACGAAAATTAGATAATTTCAGAAAATTGAATTATGGGGGGTTTTTCGATTTGGCAACTAAAAATTTCCCGCGAAAGAAATGTAATTGAATGTATTTAAGTTGAATCAAAATGATGTCGATAAGATAGTCTGTCTTTCCGTTTGTCTTTTCTTCTTCTTCTTTTCTATGCCATAGATCCGTAAATTAACCCGTTCTCTATTTCTGGCCTCTCCGTTTAATCCGGAGAGGCTTACCGCTGGATGTCAATCTTTTTCATTATTGATTTCTCGTACGAGCCTGGAAAAACAGTAAGCATCTGGAGTAGCTACTTGCGCGAGTGTCTTGCGATTCAGAAAAACTTGATTCTCAAGCAAATTGTGAATCGTCGAACTGTACGTAATTCCATTTTTCCGCGCTGCTGCATTAATCCGAGCGATCCACAGACGGCGAAATTTTCTCTTTCGGTTGTTTCTATCTACATAAGCGCAAGCCAACGCCCTTTTTTCTTGCTGGTTCGCCGCTCTAAATAATCTCGAATGAGCCCCCCGAAACCCGGACGCAAAGTCGAGAATGTCTCTGCGATATCTCCGAGCTATGGATCCTCGTCTTACTCTGGTCATTATACGTATAGCCTCACAGAAAATTATAGTTTTGTCTGAAAAATCCATTTATTCCTGGGCTCTGCTACTCCCCCAAATAGTTTCGTCTCAATATATCTCATTTAGATATATCAATTAGAAAAATATCAATTTAGATAAATAGATATGTTGCGTCATACCGAAACGTACCCCTCCGAAAAGATAGATATGAAGATCCCACAGATATATTTATATTTTAATTACACCACGTGCGGTGACATACAACACCTTTCAATTCTTAGAGGGTCGCAGGTAGTTGCTTCACAATTCTTGGAAAATTTGTAGGTTGTGACAAATTCCCGTTTTTTTATCTGATGTGATAAATAAAGATTCCGGCGGCTTTTGCTACTCCGACTTTCCCTCCCGCAAATACCCCGGTACGGGTTGGATACCCCCCCCCTATCTGTTTATCTGTCAATAAGCAGTACGTTGTGCCCGAGATATTATGGATTCCGATGTTTCCGTGGTCAATTTCTTATGGCAGCCGGGTCCCCCCTATATACCGGAGCCTAGGCTTTTCCGAAGATGAGGAAAACAAAATTGCTGTTGGCGGGTCGCATGATCCCCAATATTTAACTCATCCCATTAAGCTGGGCTTTCTCACTTCCATTTCTTATTTGTTTCAGAAGAAATCATATGTATAGTAAATAGTAACGGTATTTTACGCTGGAGATTGGCAGAACAGCTGACCCGCGTTTATTGCCATCGCAATGGGATTGGCGAAAGAGGTATAGAAGTTGATACCATTCGCTTGACTTCGCTTAATAACTCAACTTTATTGTCATCGATTGGTTCTTATCGTCCCAAACCAAAATGATCGGATTTGCACCGACTTAAACCACGAATTTCCATTTCTTCTCGAAACAGATGGATTATGGGTTTATCCCTATTTCATTCGGGGGGTTACCTCACAACATCAACCCCTTTAATGTCTCAGGTTTCCGATCCGAACAGGTCACACATACACCCTAGTACACACTCCTCTCCGTTGGGGGCATCCCCGAAGAGCGGGGGATTTCGTCCCACTCTCCAACCGTTGTCTCGCTTTTCTAATAAGTTGCTGATTTGTTGGCACGTTCAAAGACGCAGAGATTTTATCCGGTTCGAAATATTCTCAACCATTTGTAAAAACTTGCTACATCTTGGTATTCAACAATCAAGCTTCACAGTATTCTTTTGCCTAAGGCATGAAAAGAAACCTCGAAGATTTGCTTCTTTTTAATGGATGGATTAGTAGCTGGCTGGACGAATAAGCGTGAAACTACAAAAAAAAAACTTTTTGATTTGAGGGGAGGGAGTTTACCTTTTATAAGTCTTAGTTATTTACTACCTCTAAACTGACGCGTTTTCCAACGCTACGGGGTCCGCGACGCCGTAATCCTGGGCTTCTTCTGCTGACGGAAAAACGTCTCTCTCCATGTCTTCGGAAATTATCCATAAAGGTTTACCGGTTCTTTGGGCATAGACTTTGGCTATGCAATCGCGGAGTTTTGATGCTTCTTCTGCTTCCATAACGCATTCCCCCGCTTGTCCATCATAATACGAACTAGCGGGTTGATGAATCATTACCCTAATTAGATGATTCCGATTAAGTCCAACCGTACAAGCAAATTCTTTTGCATACGGCTATACTTCCGGTGGGCCAACAAAATCTGTTTGAATCAGTAGTTAAAAATTAACCCCCTGTCTTAAAAGGCCTTAAGAGAAGGTCTTGAGGGAGAAATTTATTTCGTTGTAAAGCCTCTTCTTCTTGCAATACTACGGGAAAATTATTACGAGATCATACCATCCTTTCTTTCAAACGAACGTATTATGATGGTTCCGTTGCTGTGTAGCGCCAGCAATCCCAGAGTTTGCTATATATACCCTCGATGGACAACGGAATTAGCATCGCTCAACTCTTTAAAATTAAAAACTCGATGTTTTATTTTTATAAATAATTTAAAATTTAATAAATTATGTAGATTCGACATTTCATGCAATTTATGACGCTAGGATATATTGATTTCGACCGGGAGTGAATCTACTACAAGTCGAAAAATTACTACAAGTCAAAAAATTTCTTTAAATTTCTTCCGATTAACTTTACCCCCTCGGCGTTTCATTACTTCGTAGTTGAATGTTTATAGGAGGAATCGCCAAGTAGTAATTGCCATGCTATTGTTACCCCAACTAGGCGAAGGCAAGGTTCTAATCCGCACAAATCATTGGCGCCAAGCGTGAGGTAGTGCTATACGTCTGGTAATTTCTCCCCCAGCCAAAATGGAAGATCCCGTTGAAGCAGCTAGTCCCATGCAAATAGTATGTACATCTGGTACGACAAATTGCATCGCATCATAAGCAGATATTCCGGCTAATACCGCCCCACCAGGTGAATTTACATACGAGTACATATCTTTGGCTTGATCTTCCCCATTTAGATACATCATGATACCGATAAGTTGATTGGCGATCTCGTCATCAACTTGTTGCCCCAGAAAGAGAAGTCTCTCCCGATGAAGCCGGTTGATTGGAATAGGTTTCCGCGGCTCCCACTCCACCGACCCCCCTCCCTAGAACCGTATAGGTATCGTTAGATACATACGGCTCCGGTAGCTTCTACATGAAACGAATGGAAGGGAAAACTATATTTCATTTGCTTCTGACCCTATCCCCTATCCATATTAGCGCTCCTGGTTCAAGTTTGTCTGGCCCAGCTTTCGCACATTCTGAACCACTTCGTAACCGGTGATCAGTGAATTCACCCCAGCGTGTTAACTTCTTCCTCTTGCACCAGTGCATTTCTGTTCGTGATTGAGTCCTTTTGATGTAAAGAGTCTTTAGGTTCATCTTCTACCCCGGGGGTAGTGGGGTTCCGACCGCCATTTGCACATACGGGACAAATAGTTTCACTTCCCCTATATCTATTACCGCATCTTATGTAATATATTCACAAAGAAATAGATTTAATTTTTTTATCTGCTCTGGTTTCCGTTTCGTAGTCATTTTGGCTACGATTGATATCTGGGATTGAGTAACCGGAGCCTAAGCAATCTGTTTATTTCAACTAGCCGTGGATTCTAACGACTACCAAACCTATTGACAGATTTTTCTCACGCATTTGACCACTGATAGATTAGTCAATTCCAAGCGAGATAGAGACAAATCAATCGGATAAGAAATGACGGAAACGGGTTCCGTCCGGCTCGACGCACCTGACAAGTCGCACTATACGTCAACCCGAGCCGCATCCTCTTCCCCAGGGAGACGAAAGGGTACCTTTGGAACACCAATTGGCATATAAAAACTACCGAAAGAGATTGTAATCACCTCCAAATTGGGGACGTAGAAGCCAAACCGAAAAGGAGCTTACGTCATATTATAACACGCTTGGTGAAGACGACATGGGTGAGAAACTCGTACTTTTTTGCAGATATTAACAGATTCTGATGGGACCAATCTCTACATTGTTATATAAAGTACGTAAATGCTAAAATACCCATGCCTTCATCTTTTCCTCGAAGAAAAGTTACTGGCTTCTCTTACATTAGTACGTATCTTGTACAAACAAGTAGGTGAAACAAGGGAAGAGAACTGCTTCTAATCATGAACCGAAATATTGATTTGCATATTTCTATATTTCATACAACAACTTTTACCTCGTCTATTTGTAACTATAACTTATAAAGCAAGCCTATACTGCAAGAAAGTTACGTAGTGGTCACTCATCTCCAATATCCAAGAAAGGGGTTTCTCACGGGTTTGCCTCGGTATCGCGTTCATACCGTCGTATTAAACGATCCCGGTCGTCTGATTTCCGTGCATCTGATGCATACTGCTTTGGTCTCTGGCTGGGCGGGTTCAATGGCTTCATATGAACTAGCTGTTTTTGACCCATCGGATCCCGTTCTTGATCCCATGTGGAGGCAGGGTATGTTCGTCATTCCATTTATGACTCGCATCGGAATAGCGAAGTCGTGGGGGGGCTGGAGCATCACCGGGGACACCGCAACTGACGCGGGTATCTGGAGTTACGAAGGAGTAGCCGCGGCCCATATCATACTATCCGGTTTGCTGTTTCTAGCCGCTATCTGGCACCGGGTTTACTGGGACCTGGATCTGTTTCGCGACGATCGCACGGGAAAGCCATCCTTGGATTTACCAAAAATATTTGGAATCCACCTATTTCTTTCAGGAGTACTTTGTTTCGCGTTTGGGGCATTTCACGTAACAGGTTTGTTTGGCCCCGGTATTTGGATATCAGATCCTTACGGATTAACCGGAAAGGTGGAACCCGTAGATCCAGCTTGGGGGGCCGAGGGTTTCGATCCATTCGTACCAGGCGGAATAGCCTCGCACCACATAGCAGCGGGAGTTTTAGGTATACCAGCTGGTTTATTTCACCTAAGTGTTCGTCCTCCCCAACGGTTATACAAAGCTCTACGTATGGGAAATGTCGAAACCGTGTCGTCTAGCAGTATTGCTGCCGTATTTTTCGCCGCCTTTGTGGTTTCCGGAACCATGTGGTACGGTTCCGCCGCCACTCCGATCGAATTGTTTGGCCCTACTCGTTATCAGTGGGATCAGGGGTACCTCCAACAAGAGATAGAGAAACGAATACGATCAGGTGAAGCCGAAAATCTAAGTCTACCCCAAGCTTGGTCGAAGATTCCGGAGAAATTAGCCTTTTACGACTATATCGGTAATAACCCCGCCAAAGGCGGATTGTTTAGGGCAGGTGCAATGGACAACGGCGATGGGATAGCCGTTGGTTGGTTAGGTCATGCCGTCTTCAAAGATAGGGAAGGCCATGAACTTTTTGTACGCCGTATGCCAACCTTTTTCGAAACATTTCCCGTAGTCTTGATAGATGGCGAGGGCGTTGTGAGAGCTGATGTACCATTTAGACGAGCCGAATCAAAATACAGCGTCGAACAAGTCGGTGTAACCGTAGAATTCTTCGGTGGTGAACTAGGTGGTGCCAGTTTCACTGATCCCGCCACGGTTAAGAAATATGCTAGGCGCGCCCAATTAGGTGAGATCTTTGAATTTGATCGCGCCACTCTAAAATCGGATGGTGTTTTTAGAAGTAGTCCGCGGGGTTGGTTCACTTTCGGCCACGCCACGTTTGCCCTCATTTTCTTTTTCGGCCACATTTGGCACGGTGCTAGAACCTTGTTTAGGGACGTTTTTGCCGGTATCGACCCCGATTTGGATGCCCAAGTTGAATTCGGGGCATTTCAAAAGTTGGGGGATCCAAGTACTAAAAGACAAGCTGTTCAAAAGATTTTCTCTCATTTATCCTATTAAACCAATCTCTCCCGGATTAGTTACAAAAATTGACTGAATTATAGGAGAAGAAATAATTTTCTGTCAAAACTTAAAAACTTAATAAATAGATTTAATTGAATAGTTTTAAATACATTCAAGTTAAGCAAAGAAAAAATAAAATTTGAGGTAACTATAAGTTTCCCCCGGCGCAATTAGTATGAAAGATATCCCTAAAATACCACTATTACGGCCGAATCCATGGAAGCACTGGTTTACACATTTTTGTCGGTAGCAACTCTAGGTATAATATTTTTCGCCATTTTTTTTCGGGAGCCCCCAAAAGTACCCAGCAAGGGTAAATGAAAAGCTCTCTTCAATTTCAATTTTTTTCTTTCTAATTTTACCAAAGAAACAGATTTCGTTGCATTAGCGAAATCATGAATATAAGGGAAATTAAGTTGATTAGAGACCTTCCTTTCTAACTTTGCGAAGGAAGGTCTACCAGTGCGACTAATCTTCATGTTCCTCAAAAGGGTCTCTGAGCTCTTCGGCGGGTTGACCGGAGGCGGTATACAAAGCGTAACCGGTGAGGCTAACGAGTGAACGGGATATAGAGATAGCGACCGAAGTTGCGGTTTCCATTGCCATGTAACCCAAAAAAAAAGTAGTTCCCACTTTACTTGCTATAATAGTATACAAAGTCATCAAATTTCAATCAATTGAGCAGGCTCTACGGCTACAAAAATTATTGGTGATACCCCAAAAGGTAAACCCAGGATCAGTTTCTTGGGAATGGTTTTGAAGCCGCTTAACTCGGAATACGGGAAGGTTGCTCCCGGCTGGGGAACTACCCCCTTGATGGGATTTTCCATGGCTTTATTCGCAGTATTCCTAGTTACCATTTTGGAAATTTATAACTCATCCGTTTTATTGGAGGGTATTCCAATTAGCTGGTAGAACAGCCCTGAACCTCACTGATACAACAGTTGGGGGTTCACAACTGGATACTTCACCATAAATCAGAAAGGGAGTTAAATCGCGCGAACTTTTCTTAAAATGTTTTTGCAAGGCAATAATATGGGTGTGTGATTCGCCGCAACTAATCTGGTTCAACAAATAAAGAATCTTCTACTTAAACAGATTTTATCATATTAGATTACTGGTATCTCGCCAGGTGACGGTCTAGTTATTAGTACCCGAAACGCGAGGAATTAATATTTAGTTATAAAGCACAAACTATGATTAATTTGCATCAATTTACCACTTAAATTTCGTGACAAAGTTGTTACCTGATCTTGCCGACTCGGTGCTGTATCAAAAAACTATCAATGAGGTACGTTTCGATTGCGGTTGTTTACTGAAGCTAAGGCGTGTGAGTGGAGAAAAAAAGGAGCTGTGCAGGGTTCGGGGTGATGGAGGAGTTGTCGCCCGTTAGGTCTTCCTACCTGGAGAAAAAATAAATTATCGAAGTATAGTAAAAATCTAAGGTTTCGTGGATGTCGGAAAATAAATCAGATCAGAACGAGGTAACCTCTATCCATTTACCTACCCCCTCCCCCCTTCCTTTTTTTTAGGGGGGGGGGGGGTAGATACGTCGATAAGATTAAGAGATTTCCCAAGACGCTGGTACTAGTCATTTCCAATTCAAAAATAAAAGCTGACATGAGATCGAAGTGAAATGTATTTCCAAGTTTTTCGAGGCTGGGTCGCTTCTTCGTCTATTAATCGATAAAAGATGTCGAGGGTATGCCGTTTTTTCCCACTCCTTCACTCGAATAACTACTAATGGGATGGGCGATGCTCAAACATCTTTGCTTAAGCTGTGTGAGAAAAAAGTCTCATGTACAGTTTACGAAGAGGGAGTTAAAAAGGCTTACCTATCTCGCTAAGGTATATGATTGGTTCGAGGAGCGCCTAGAAATTCAGGCAATTGCTGATGATATTACTAGCAAATACGTCCCTCCACATGTGAACATATTTCATTGCTTGGGGGGAATCACGCTCACTCGCTTTTTGGTTCAAGTAGCCACCGGTTTTGCTATGACCTCCTATTATCGCCCGACTGTTACAGAAGCTTTTTCTTCAGTTCAATATATAATGACTGAAGTTAATTTTGGTTGGCTGATTCGGTCTGTTCATCGGTGGTCAGCAAGTATGATGGTTTTAATGATGATTTCGCATGTATTTCGCGTCTATCTCACGGGGGGATTCAAGAAGCCTCGCGAATTGACTTGGGTTACTGGGGTGATTCTAGCTGTATCAACCGTCTCTTTCGGTGTAACTGGATATTCCTTACCCTGGGATCAAATTGGTTACTGGGCTGTTAAAATTGTAACCGGCGTACCCGAAGCTATTCCCTTGGTAGGATCTTCATTAGTAGAGTCATTACGGGGAAGTGCTAGTGTCGGCCAATCGACATTAACTCGTTTTTACAGTTTACACACTTCCGTCTTGCCGCCTCCTACTGCTGTTTCTATGCCGATGCATTTTCCAATGATCCGTAAACAAGGCATTCCGGGTCCTTCGCGATTTTCTCACAAATCGGGGGTAAGAAATCTAAATCTCCGCCGCTACATCAGTAGATGATCTCAATCCCAAGTTCCTTAAGAGGTTGTTGTCCTGTTGCCGCCGATACTTATTACTAAATCAAGTGATAAGTTATTTGGTGGATTTGGTTATCGTCTCGGACTATTGGGACAAAGTAATTGAAGCGTCAAAGGAAAAATAAATTGGATTATGGGAGTGTGTGACTCGTCTCGAGACGTGTAGGCTATGCAGACGTCGAGTTGGATACTGCTGCAACTAAAAGTGTGTCTCCCTTCCGACCTTTCTTTGGGACTAAGATTTGAAACCTGGATATAAAAACATCTCTTTTGAACTAAGAAAGTTGCTTGGAGAATTTTTCCCATGATCGAATCAAAAATTTTGAAAGGCCTCGTGAAAACCTATGTATCCAATCGGGATTGTGTGAAGCTTTTAAACATACGGTTTTTAATACGATGCATACATTTCCCTTGCATCAAATGCTAATTGCTTGCGAGAATAGCCGTTGGGGTAAAGAAACGATCTAAAGAGATATGTAGCCGAAGTTGTAACAAGTTAAGATCCTATACGGATTGTAGTTTGCAAGTATCTTGTATAAACTGGCAACGACACAATACATGCGTATGGGATACGAGATAATCTGCGAAGCTTTATTCTATCATTGAGCTGATTCGGATGAGAAGCCATGTCACGGAATAACTTCTTTCCGTGTTCTTTCCTTCCTTATTCACCAACCTAGCCGTTGCGGGGTAAGATAATTATATATTTGCTCGAGCCGTATGAGGATAAATTCTCACGTTCGATTCTTATGGGGGAATGAGAAGTCCACCCCAATAACAAAAAAACCTGACCTGAACGATCCTGTTTCGAGAGCGAAATTAGCTAAAGGTATGGGACATAACTACTACGGGGAACCCGCTTGGCCCAACGATCTCTTATATATATCTCCCGTAGTAATCTTAGGAACCATCGCATGTACCGTTGGTTTGGCTGTTTTAGAACCATCAATGATTGGTGAACCAGCAAATCCATTTGCAACTCCTTTGGAGATATTACCTGAGTGGTATTTCTTTCCTGTATTCCAAATACTTCGCACGGTGCCCAATAAACTATTAGGTGTTCTTTCAATGGCGTCAGTACCCGCAGGTTTGTTGACCGTTCCTTTTCCCGAAAATGTCAATAAATTTCAGAATCCGTTTCGGCGCCCAGTAGCCACAACAGTCCTCGCAATTGGCACCGCGGTCGCTATTTGGTCAGGTATTGGAGCAACTTTACCCATAGATGGATCTTTAACTTCGGGACTTTTTTAATATTTACCTATCTCTTATTAACCCGAGAGATAGTCAGATTTAGTCTAGGGAGCAATTGCCAGCCCCCGGGCTGGGACGATACTTCCCTAGACTTAGTCATTTTCGAATCAAAAATATCAAATTAGATAATCAATTTTTATTTGTTTATGCCAAAGTAATTCGAAGTCAAATTTTATTTTCCGAGTTTTGGTTGACTCATTTTTTTCTTCCTGAAACCTCTGTAGATAGACGTGCAATAAACGGGAGGCAATATCACTTGCTTCGGAAATAGAATAATTTAGCTTACGCCGCTTGTTCCTACTAATTAATATTAATATGCAACTCATTTTTGGGTAATTCTATGGCGAAATGCTCCCACAAAGCTTTTGACACCTGATCTACAGATTTCCGTCCGAAACTTTTTATCTTCGATGAGTCTTCCCGGCTGTAATTAAGCAAATCAGCAATTGTGTGTATTTCGGCCTTTTTGAGACAATTAAAGGCTCTGGCGGGTAGTTCTAGTTGGTCAATAAACATATTTTTGGAAAGCTTTCCCTCTAGTTCATTCACATCATAAACTTGTGAAGATGACCCCGCCGAAGCGGAAGAACTTTCATCGTCTCCGGAGTAGGAAACGTCTTCGTGCTTCACGTGCAGAAGAGGAGTTGGTAAGTCTATTAGTTTTTTAGAAGCCTCGCTAATTGCCTCACCTGGGGTCAGACTACCATTAGTCCATATTTCAATGAATGATGTTTCTCGCGTCGCTCTACCACTTCCAAATAGATGCACGCTATAATTTACGTTTCGAACAGGCATAGATACGGCATCAACGGGAAATTCTCCACTTTTACATCCACCCGAATTTTCTATGCGGTATCCACAATCTTTTTCAATTTTCGATTCAATATTGACAGATATTGGTTGGGTAATAGTAACTACATACTGTGAGTTGTCAATCGCTTTGACAGAGGGTGGCAGGGATGTATCACCCGCAGTTACTTCTTTGGGACCAGTTACGGATGGAAATGCTTCTTTAACATCATTAGAATCGCCTCTAAGTGCAATTTCCTTTAGATTAACTAAAACATCATGTATTGTCTCTTAAATACCCGTTATTGTGGAATACTCGTGCACAACTCCGTGAAACCTTGCACATGTTATACTCGTCCCCTGAACCTCTTCTAACGAAGCTCTACGCATGGCAATTCCCACAGTACTAACTTGGCCCCTCTTGAAGGGAGATACGACGAAACGACCATAATGGAGACGCCTACTTTCCGTCTTGGATTCAACGCATTTCCACTGAATTGCTTGGGTAGAGGTCGAGGTTTCATACGTGAGCATAAAGAAATTCCCCTTCAATTTTTAAATAACTACCATTTAGACGCGTCTCTTTCGGGGGGGTCGGCACCCATTATATGGCATGGGTGTCACATCACGTACGAAACTCAGGATTATGCCGCTTCGGCGAATAGCTCGTAAGGCGGTGTCTCTTCCCGGACCGGGTCCACTCATCGTAATTTCTGCCTGCTTCATACCCCGATCCATTGAAGCACGGATAGCGTTTTCCGCCGCAGCTTGGGCGGCAAATGGTGTACTTTTGCGTGCACCCTTGAATCCGCAGGCACCAGCGGAACACCGGGGAGCTACTTATCCCCGAACGTCCGTGACAGTAATAATTGTATTATTGAAACTTGCTTGTATATGAATAACCCCCTTTTGTACTCCGCGTTTTACCTTGCGTGAACGAATCTTCCTTGAATTACCCGACATAGTTGATTGATTATTCATATTCGGAAAGGCTGTTGTTAATTGTTATTTGGTTCTACGTATAAAGATTTCGGCTACCCTTGTCTCTGCTTATGCTTCGGATTACAACAAATTACCATGATTCGTCCACGTCTACGAATCAATCGACACTTCTCACATATTTTGCGAATGGAGGCACGAATTTTCGTAGCTACAGCCTTAAATTAGTTAGATAAATCTATTGATAGATTTTAGATGCGTTCTCCTTTTTTTTTGCCAAGAAAGAAATAAAAATTTGAGCAAGCAGATAATTACTAGATAGCGGTACCAACAACAAAATTTATTGACTGCTATTTGTCTGCCTACTTCGAAGTCGGTAAATGGTACACCCTTTGGTAAGATCATAAGGACTTAATTCGGCTCTTACCCTATCTCCTGGTAATATTCTTACATAATTCCGTCAGATCTTTCCCGATATGTGAGTCAAGACTTGGCATCCATTATCCAAACACGCTCAAGACATGGCATTGGGAAGCGATTCCGTAACTGTACCCTCCATGTCAATAAGATTCTGTTTCTTCATCATTCGAACTAAATAAACCTCCGGTAATTCATAGATTTCTTCAAGAGATTGCTAACTCAGCCGATATCGCTAATAGCTATTTCGAAACATAGTCATTTCGGAAACAACTGATTTCCAAAAGTTTTTGAATTACCAAATGTGACATGAAATTTCCCCCCCGATTTTTTCGTGTCGAGCCTCCCGATCTGTAATAAGTCCACGAGATGTCGGTGAAGTTGCAATTCCCATACCGCCCAATATTTTGGGAATTTCCCGATGATCGGAATAAACTCTCAAGCCAGGCTTACTAATGCGTCTGATAACTGCTATGTAGGGGTCTTTCTTCTTACCGAGATACTTCAAGCTCACATCCGGAAACTCTTTCCCATTACCTTTGTGCCTCACCGCACCTCTTGTGAAACCTTCTTCCGCTGAAATTTGTACGATGCATGCAGTCATTTTAGTGGCAGGTATCCTGATCATAGCTTTTTTTCTTGTGTTGGCATTTCTTATGGCAGTAGGTGCAGCAGAGATGGTGTCGTTATTCGTGAAATATCAATCAGTAGTTGTTGTAATTATCAATACCAGAATGATTCCTAACCTCTTTCTTTTTCTTCCGTTTCTTCCAATTTAATTTTGTGTACCTGCGGTATTTAGATATATCTGACCAATTTTCAAACCGAATTTCTGTATAGAAATTCGGTTTGAAAATTGGTCAGACTGATGACGCTAAATCATTTAATTCATTGGTTTTTGCAACACCTCGGGGGCTAGCGAGACTATTCTCGCGAAATTATAATCTCTCAATTCCCTAGCTACTGGACCGAATATCCGAGTCCCTCTAGGACTTCCTTCCTGGTTCGCGACGACGGCCGCGTTGTCGTCGAATCCAACAGTCATTCCATTACATCGTTTTATCCCCTTACGAGTACAAGCTGCCACCGCCCTAACCACTTCTGATCTTTTTAGAGACATATTGGGTACCGCTTCTTTGACTACGGCCATTGTGACGTCACCCGTACCTGCGTATTTGCGGTTGCCAGTTCCTAACACTCGAATACACATCGATTTGCGAGCTCCGCTATTGTCTGCTACATCTAAATAACTTTGAGTTTGAATCGTTTGGTAATCGGGAAAAGTAATAGGTTTATTTGTAGTAAATTCGAGTGAAAAAAGTATATCCCACCCAAAAAATTTGGGGAATAATTGAATTATCGCTATCGCGACTAGTCTAACCCAATTAGTAAAGTGTATTTGCTTCAATGACTATCAGGGTGACGCCTCAGACACGACATTCCCGCCGTCGCCGCCACCATCTTAAGTCACTTACTTCTTTTTACCCCTCCCGCTTCTAACAAGTATCACGATTCCGCGGCAGTTACCACTCGAGTAGGCACGGGCATTTTGTGGGCAGCCATCGCCATAGCAGCTTTGGCTACATCTTCCGATACCCCACTCAATTCATAAATTATTCGGCCTGGTTTAACTGCAGATACCCAGTATTCCGGAGATCCTTTGCCCGACCCCATACGTGTTTCCGCAGGTCTCACGGTGATGGGTTTGTCGGGAAAGATACGTATCCACAGCTTCCCACCTCGACGAGCGCAGCGCGTTATTGACCTTCTTCCCGCCTCTATTTGTCTAGCCGTAATCCAAGCAGGTTCGAGGGCCTGAGGAGCAAATTTTCCGAAGGAGATAGTGTTGCCACGATTAGATATCCCTCCCAATCTTCCTCTATGTTGCTTACGATATTTAGTTCGTCTGGGGTTACAGTCGATGTAGACAGAATTTACCAATCTCTGATACAGAACCGGACGTGAAAGTCTCCTCTCAACCGGCTCCCCATGAATTCGATGCCGTTTTTCATACCTCGCAAACTTACTAATTATCTTTTTACTACTCCTATTTCCAGTCCATTTTCAAGTGGCAGTTCAGGTATTACTTGGTGCTAAATCCACGGGCGAGAATAAGCTCGATCTTCTAATTCATTTCTTTCTTGTTTCCGAAGTGTGGGCTTCTCTCGCCATCCCATCCGCCGAATCTCGATATTTATTAACTTAATAAATGAGATTCGGAAGTCTCCTCGTTTTTCAATCTCTTGGAGCAAACGTTTTGGTTCTCCCACAGCGGCGGAGCTTTTCACTCTATCCAAATTCCATTGAGTCAGCGTTCCCAGCATTAATTGACTCGGAGCTCTATTTCAGATATTGACAATTTGGCAATTGTGCTACATCACGCAGCTTTTTGGGAATTGAGCGGTTAACCACACGATTTCGAGAAAGAAGAAATTCAATTATTCCAATTTTTATTTCTCGAAATAGTCATAAATTGGTAATGTTTCCAGCTTCCCCATAGAAAAACTTCCCATGGGTGGAAATTTCATTTGCGATGAGATAACCCCACCCTGTCTTCGGCATTGACTTATTTAGTACCCGAAAACGGGGGGCTCATTACTCAGTCAATTAGTTTCTTTCTTTTTCTTATGGATGAAGAGATGTTGTTTGGACGAGTCGCACACTAAGCGTAGCAAAAATCTTTTGGAGTTTAAAATGAAGAGGATTGAAACTGGAATAGGATGAAGCTGCCCTAGGTTGCATCAAAACTCATTAAATAGTTTTTCTTTCACTGGGTAGGGATCACCCAATACCCCGAAATGTCCAGGTCTTTATGCCTAAAACCCCATGAATCGTCTGAGCCGGGTGGTAAGAATAGCCTATACGGGCTTTAATGGTTTGGAGAGGGACCCTACCTTCCCTAGCCCATTCAACCCGAGCCATCTCGCTACCGTTGAGGCGTCCGGCTATCTGTATCTTAATACCTCTATCGCTAGTTCTTCCAACCAATTCAATAGCTTTTTTCATAGTTCGTCGAAAAGGAACTCTATTTCTTAATTGTGAGGCAACATGCTCCGCCAAGATTTTTGGTTCCCCATATGGTTGGGTGACACTACTTAGTATTACTCGGAGCTTGCGACTTTCGATCCCTAAGATGTTTTCGATATCGTTCTTCATTCGAGTAATCCCCAAACTTTGTTCTTCAATGAGTGAGTCGGGAAATCCCGTATGTATATCAACCCTAATAAGATCTGTTTTTCGTTGTATTTCGATATGCCCAACTCCGCCATAGTTTGTGGCGTCCTTCACGTTTTTCGCAATATACTTCTCGACAGAGGTGCGTATTTGTCTATCCCCTTCAAGAAACTTTGGGTAATCTTTTGTCTGCGCGAACCGATGAGAGTAATGCTTCTAACTTACACCGAGTCGAAAACCGAGTGGATGAATCTTTCGTCCCGTATCTATTTCTCCTCAACTCAATATTAAATTACTGTTTATCTAGTTGTTTCCTTCTTCCCATTAAAACTCTCGACACGTTCCAATTGGTGAGCATTTTTTATGGAGTCATCTCTTTATCTTTCCAACGAAATTCGAGTTTGACTTAATGGTTACTTTACGAGTGGGTTTCTTTATTGGGTAACCTCGGCCTTGAGCTCGAGGGCGGAACCTTTTTAAATACGTGGAATTCTCGACCCAGGCCTCACTAATGAACAAATCGGATTTATTCAATCCAAAATTGGTATTGGCATTTGCCGCCGCAGAGAGAATCAATTGTGATATGAGATAACACGTTTTGTAAGGCATAAATTCGGGTAATGCAAGTGCTTCTCCGTACGAACAACCCCGGATTCGATCGGTAATCCGTCGCATTTTGGTAGCTGACACACGGATATTTTTTCCCAGAGCTCGCGCCCCAGTTTCTGATTTATTTTTGTTTCTCATGAGGTATAATTTCCTAATTATCGACGGGATCCTCTATCATTTTTTGCATGTCCCCTAAAATTCCGGGTGGGTACAAATTCCCCCAGTTTATGACCCACCATGCGGTCGGTTACATAAATAGGTAGGTGCTCCCGCCCATTATGAACGGCAATGGTGTGACCGATCGTGATAGGTACGACTGCAGAAGCGCGAGACCAAGTTACAACCAATTTTCTTTCCCGTCGTATATTGAGATTCTCAATCTCTCGTATTAAATGATTAGCTACAAAAGGACCTTTTTTCGATGAACGTGCCGTAGCCGACTAGCCCCCCGCTTAATATTTCCATTTATCAATAACCTCTGCGTCGACGAAGTATCAGGGGGTTGCTATATTTCCCCTCTTTCCGACTTCTTTTTCCAAGCGCGACATGCCCCCAAGGGGTTGATGGCCTCCTCCTACCAATCGACGTCCTGCCCTCCCCCCCTCCGTGGGGATGATCGACAGGATTCGTAGCTGAACCTCTCACTTTGGGCCGTCTCCCTAACCAGCGCTTAGACCCAGCTTTTCCCAAGCCTTCATTGTTGATATCGATGTTTCCGACCCGTCCTATACTTGCTAAGCAATTTTGAGATATTAAACGAATTTCGTTGGGGGGTAGTCTTAGTGTAGCCAATTGACCTTCTTTTGCAACTACTTTTGCTGCTGCGCCAGCCGCTCTAACCGATTATCCGCCTTTCCCAGATTTTAATTCTATATTATGTATAATAGTACCTAAAGGTATTTTGGTCGAGGTAGACCCCCCCCTCCTCTTACTTACTTTTCCTCAAAGGGAAGGAAGCGACTGGGGAAGACCCCTTCCCAAACTGTACAAGCCTCTTTCGAAGCATACAGCTTTCCGGATACGAAAGGTGGGATTAAGCACCGCCGCTGGGTCTCGGTAGTACCAAACTGATGCCTACTGAAACACAAGCAAGTAATTTTTGTCCCATCTTTATTGTATCCTTGGCTTCTTTGCCCGCACCCGGCTTCCTTATGAGAATCTAGTATCTCTTAAAAATTTAGCAGCAGAATTGGTGACTTCGATGATTCGCGTTAGCATTAGTCAATGTCCGGGATAACTTGGGAAACCTCTTCTCCTTGGCATTTAAATAATTTAACTTCCATCTATTTCTTACTTGTGTCACCCCGCGGCTTCGATGTTGCCTCCGACTGCCAAATCGAGTGTTTTGAATTCGTACTTTCCACGCCTTCAATACGTGTGTAAAACCCCTCGCTCGTCGTCCCAAGTTTGAGATTATTTATCTGTTTCCATATTATCTTACCTTTGCAAATTGATTTATCGTTTAATTGCTCTAGACTCTAGCACGCGCTACTGTCCCTATTTGGTTACCCCAACCAGGTTTACTCCGTATTATTTAATAAGTTCGAAGTAGTGCCAGGTTTCCGGGCCCAGCCTACAACCCGATCGATTAGTTTCGGAATACGCGAATCAAGTATTCAACCCGCACTCAGAGGTAGGGCATTTCCGATTGAAATAGATGCGTCAGGACTAGACGTTGCAATATCTCCAACCCCTATTCCCCGTGGGTGCAAAATATATCTCTTATCACCATCTGCGTAGTTGATTAAACAAATGAAAGCATTGCGATTGGGGTCGTATTCGATACTGGCTATTCTCCCGGCGACATTCAACTTGTCTCGTCGAAAATCAATTTTACGGCGTAAACGCTTGTGTCCACCCCCTCTATGTCTACTGGTGATGATTCCCGCATTATTGCGACCATTTCCAGACATTCTGTGGTAAGTTAATTGCTTATGGGGCTTGGATTCCGTTGTTTCCCCAAATCGTAGAATGGCTCGGTTCCGAGTGCCTGGAGTATACGCTTCATACAGTCATATGGCCATACTTATTCTTCCCTCTTATGTTTATGCATAATTTTTTACTTGATATAAATATATCAATTTATATTTTTTTTTCCTCAATTTAGAAATAGTGGAATGAAGTAATTAGCTCGAAGTCTAGCAATCATTTTTTTTCTACTCGTAGAATTGAAACTCACTTTATTTTTTCTTTTTTTACCTGTTACCCGACTACTATTGATGCCCCCCACCCTAACATCAAAAAATTGCTCAACCCAATCTTTCATTTCGGTTTTAGTCAATTTCGAGTCTACATGGAAAGTATATTGGTTTTGCTGCAACAAACGAATAGACTTCCCGGTAATTAATTGGTTTTTCAATTTTTCCGTAGTATCCTTCTCACTTTGTCTGTTTTCCCCCAATTCTCTTTGTATTTTCTGTAACTCCTGTATAGTCTACTAGTTTCACTTCCGCTGCCGTCAGCTTTGGATTTACCTGTTTTGTAGATAGGTTCTCAAATTATTTGCTTCCTTTCTCACTTCTTTCTTATTTGCATCCAACAGGAGTTGAACCTGTGAATTCGCCAATTATGAGTTGGGTGCTTTGACCGTTCAGCCATGGATGCCAACCAATGGCTTTCTTGCCACTTACCGACGGTATTATAACGCGGCCAGCGAAATCGTGTCAAAACGAAAAAAGTCAAAATTTGTCTCTCCCGCCGGGCGTGTGTGCCTACCAATTCGACAAGTAGTTCTAGTTGTTGAAAGGATTCCGGTGAAAAATGAAGAAGGACAAACAAGCAAGAAAAAATTTGAGACGAAACCGCTGGTGGGTAATCTAAACAAATGATGAGGGATTCTTCGAGAAGTTAACAATTAGTCCTCATATTGAATGATTATGAATTATTCAAGGAAGAATGGGTTTGAAACATACACGAGGAAGGTTCTGGGAGCAATATCAGTCGTGAATCTCTTACGAACCAAGAGCCGTGTGAAGTGAAAATTTCATGCACGGTTCTGACTGAGCGGAAAGATCGAAAATCTTCTTTTCGACTCTGACTCTCCTACACCAGTCGTTGCTTTTTTCTCTGTTACCTCCAAAGTAGCAGCTCCAGCTTTATTTACGCGACTCTTCGGTTTAATTTTCCCATATTTATCTAATGAGTGGCATATCGTGGTAGGATTATTGGCCACTTCTAGCATGATATTAGGAAATCTAATTGCCGTTACTCAAATAAGCATGAAACGTATGCTAGCTTATCCCTCTATAAGCCAAATTGGATATATTATGATTGGAGTACTTGCTGCAGACCCGGAGAACGGTTACGCAAGTATGATAACTTATACGTTTATTTATATACTCATGAATCTGGGAACTTTTGCTCGTATCACCTCATTTGGTTTACGAACCGGAACTGATAATATTAGGGATTACGCGGGATTATACATGAAGGATCCTGTTCTAACATTCTCTCCGGTTTTACGTTCACCATCCCTAGGGGGTATCCCTCCACCATCCGGTTTTTTCGGTAAACTCTATCTCTTTTGGCATGGATGGAAAGCTGGTTCGTACCCATCAGTTCTGGTAGCGCTTGTGACAAGTGTCATCTCTATCTACTATTATCTCAAAATAATTAAATTAATGTTCACTGGGAAGAATGAGAGGAGCGATGCATCCACAACTTATATACAAAATTCATTAGTTTCTCCATCAATTTCAATTTCAAAAAGTTCTATTGAAATAGCTATGATCATTCGTGCACTAGCATCAATCCTATCGGGTATATTAATAGATCCCATTATCGGGATCACACGGAATACTTTATTCTAGACTCACTTCAAATTGTGACGCGAACTTCTTTTTTCGAACGACTTCTACTAAAAGTCGGTTCTGCTTCTGCTGCCCCAACTAGTCTGTCTCCGCAACTTATGAAATAGTTATATCTTCTTCGGTAATTGATCCTGACATTCTCCTATCTAGCTTGTATTTGTCTTTTCGCACCCGGAATCACTTGCTAGGAAAATGATCACTCGTCCATTCCGGGGGAGATATAAGTATTTCCGCACGATGCACGGCTGGGGTTGGGCAGTGACAACCCATGCTGCTATATCCAAGTATTTAGGCGGAAGGATAATGCCTCTCCTTCTTGTATCTCCATATGGTATTATTTGATTGATACTGGAAGAAGAGATTTGCTTGCGAGACAGGCGTGGGCTTGTCAGGTCGTGAAAGAAAATTCTCTGTAGGAAGAGGGAATAAACCACCCCTTTAGGGATGATTGATTGTGGGCGAGAATAGATTCGAACCCTCGGCCATCGTCAGTATGAAGTGGAACCCTACCACCCCATGAAGAAGCAATGAGTAATGAAAAAGGTCCAGGGACCTCGTCTAAACCTGACCTGAGTCGAGTCTCCCAGTTAGTAAAGTAAATCTGGTAAAAAAAGAGATGAAAATTTGGTAAAAAGGAGATGGAAATTCGGTTCAGCAGTTGACAGGCATATA